ATTAGTAAACAGAGACAATAAGAGAGACTGAGAAAGGTCAAAATGAAAAGAAAGAAAAGACTCAATCTATGAAAGATCGAAGTAAGCTGTCGCTTCGAAAATGTGAAATATTTAAGTTAAGAGGATCCATTTCGGGAACGTGGAATGTAAGAGAAATTCAAATGTTATAACTCCCGTACGTCAGGAACCATCAGAAAAAGAAAAACTACCCTCCAAGAAATTGTATAACTTGGACAAAGTATTCACTTTGCGTTCCCTGAGAAAAAAGATCACAATATTTATTGTGTATGTGTAGAAGGTTCACTCTTGCTTCTCCAAAAAATAGACGTGCGCTTACCTCTTGGAGATTGACTCCTGTTGGTAAGTTCACATCCTCAGTAGTCTCTCTATAGACTCTCAATTCTTTTGAGAGTTGGTCAACGATTTTCTCTTTAACAACATTTATCGTTAGATCAGTTACCTTTGTTTCCATATTTTGACTATTCATTTGATGGATCATTCGGCCAGCCCTAACGGCTACAAGAATAGCTACAGGCAGAGCCAAACCCATCCTAGAAACGAAATCAGCAATGAGTTGATCCATAACGAGTATTAGATTGAAGTTCTCTTAAAGAAGACCGCCAACTCGTATCCCGAAGATACAAGACAAGCAAAGCGCCCGGTCCTCTTCTCTTGTGTCGAAGTGTGGTGAGGCCTCACAGAAGGAGTGGGAAATTGGGGAAAAAGCCGAACCGGAACTAACGGAGATCACGGTATACTCCGTGCTGCGAAACGGGCCAGTACAATACCACGTCTTATTGAGGCCATGAAGACGGACAGCGCTTGCCTTGCCTCTTGCCTATATCCTATATATAGTATATAGGGTAGGGTTCTTTTCGATCTTGTACCCAGTCCACTGAACACCAACCCAATCTCGACAAAGAAAGTGAACTTTTGGAAAGATCTATCCTACACTTGCATCCTCGCATAAAAGAAAGGACTCAAGGGTTCATAAGGTATAGTATAGGTTAAGGTCTTTACCTGGACCTGGACGGATCGAATAGAGCCCTATTCTATCGAGCTCTTGTAGGTGCGCCACGTTTACTCACCTACTATATTTCTTAGTTTGATTTTTGAAGAAGTTTTCAATTTAGTTTATAAACTAAAATGTAACGATAACCTACATAGGACCTTTTTGTTTAGGATTTTTTTTAACTGGTTTTTCTTTCCTCTTGTTAATTCAATTGTGTAAATGAAATTTCAAAACAAGCAGAAAACACGTTTTTGGAAAAGGAAGAGCAATTGAGAGAGAACCACATGCAGAACACATAGAGAACTCTTGTATGTATAGAAGATTGGAAGCTCAGCTTTAAGTCAAGAAGGGTCGGGGAGTCGCTGCGCCTACAATCTCGACAGTTGTGGTTAAAAGGTTTTTCTTTTTTTCACGCATCTATTAAGAAAGGCAGAATCCACACTTTTATCATTTTAAAATGCCCAAGAGGCCTGGTTCTGGTTCAGCATGAGGAGATAAGGATAGAAGTTATGAAATTGTTATCACACTTATCCATCTTATCGAGCCAACAGCATATAGGAGCAGTCCACCAAATATTTGAAAGAGTCCCCGAGGCACAAAAAAAATGATTCAATTCAATCTTTTAAGCTATCTATCAACAACAGAGGGCCTGCTCATAGTCAAACTAGATTAGATGGATTCCAACTGAACTTCAACTTCTACTTGGTTGATAGATTCAGGGGTAGTGCTGGAACATAATTAAGGACGACCTCCATCTCCATATGGTAATTGAAGTCGAACAGGAGCAAACCAGATGCAATTCAATCCTTCTTCCTGGCAATGATTTCCAAAAAAGCAAAACCTCACTAGACCGAGGCCCATTGCTATGAGGACTACACTGTATAAGAGAATGACTAAGGTAATTGCCAATAGATTGAAAGACACGCTGGCTCTTTAACTTTAAAAAAGGCGCCCTCCTAATCTCATTTGGATAGGAAGAGATATTGATGATTATCCCAAGGAGGCTTACTAGTCAGCTGATAGATCAGGTGAGCCAGCCATGATCACTAAACTCGCCAAACCAGGCATATGATAATGTTAATCATAGGTTTCTATATGCGACAGGAAAATGGGATTTGCATAGTAGGATACGAAAGTTTTTTTATATACAATGAATAGTACCTATCATCCATGGACGACCAGTGGGGTTCATAATAGGAACCAAACAAAGGTCTGCAACAAGGCTGTCCCCTCTCTCCATATCTCTACGGCTGGTTGCAGATGACACTGTAATAATAACAAAGCCAGATAGAGAGACTTTTCGAGGCTTCAAAACTGGGACAAGACTTTTTTTACTTTGGTCATGTTAAAACCCCAGACGACGACGGATACTAATACAACTGGGATTCAAAGAAGGATTAACAGACGATCTATGGACTTACTTGGCTTGGTCCCAGTTTATAGGCATTAAATAAATCTATAACTAGGTGGAAAGGGCGCAAAGAAAGCAGGAAAAAATGCAGTCAAAAGAAGCCTGCCTTAGTCTCAAATAGGGCTTACCCTCAATGGCAGACCAACTACCAAATGCGGAATGACGGTCGTGAGCCGGTCCTTATGCAATTCCTAGGCGTGAAGGTGGACAAGGTGGCGGGAAGCCTCCTTATATTTATATGGCGTAGCCCTTCGAGTGAAGCATTCGATTATGCGTGCTGGCCGCTCATCCTTAAAGTAAAGGCCGGGTTGAGAAGGAAGAGAGAAAACTTCCTCATTTTAGAATTTTAGAAGGCTATATCAACGGGAGCCTGTCAAGGCCGAGGAGGCCCGCTACCGTGCTAACCCCCTTCCCTGGCTAGCTTGCTTTCGCTTGCTTCGTATCCGGTTTGGAGCCATCGTCGCAGTTTAGGTTGTAGCATGCCTTGGCGAGGTTTTGCTCTTTCTTGGGAGCGTAGTTCCCTCTCCCTTTGCTTATCTAGCTTTATGTTTACGGTTGCCCCAGTAGCTTTTATGCAACGGGTGTCAAACTACCCTTCCTCCAAGATTGAAGTTTCGCTCCAGAAAATTAGATATTTAGGAAAAGCCATTGGAACCGAGTATAATAGCCCCTATAAGGACTCAGAGCCCTTTTGGAACTTCTTCCCGCCTAGAAGAAAGGCTTTCTTCGTCTGTTGTTACGGATGCCCATTCAAAAGATTCATTCCCTGGTGGATTGGTTTGGCTATTGCTTGTCAGCCTCTTTTGGCTTTGGAACATTAATTTACTACATTAGCCTCTCACATCCTGAGAACAGCTGGTTTTTGGCACGGGGCTAGCTCATGAAGAAGTCGAATCGGAGTTGTCCAGAATCAGATCTCCTCAGAGCACTCCAGCCTTCCTTCGCCCGGGAATGGTGACAGTTGTTGCCTTCCTTGCGGAGCTTTGCTTTGAGTCCTTTCCTCTCTAGATCTGACCTCGCCCAAAGGAAGGTGTAGGTAGCATAGCGAGATGCTTCACGCAATTGCGCGAAAGACTACCTAAGCTCAAGCAGCAGATACTACCACATACAGGAGAAGAAGCTATAGCTCGAGCTATAGCGCTTATTAGGAATTGTCCAATTCAATGAATTCCAGGGTCAGAGGGAGAGTCACGAAGGGCTATTCTTCGATTGGGTATGATTCAACTTTAACCTTCCCAAAGGGATCAATGGTATACCAAACGAACGGAAATTGCTCAAGTTTAGTTTCGGACCGGGTCTACGTCACTTTAGAGGTGTGCCTTGGCTCGATTCCGAAGTCATGAGAGAAGGGCGGTATCCTAATCTTTCTTTTCTCCTAGGATCGAGAGACCATTTCGCTCTTCCTGCCTAAATAAAGAAAGAAGGGTCTTTCTCCCATTTCCCTAGTCGAAGAATTGCTCTATAGCCGAGCTCTCAAGAGTCTTTTCTACCATAATCGTTCTTTCCTTCTTCATCCTATCTGCTAGAGCAGTCAGTGTGGCATCTCCTGCATAGGAGTGAGTGTCGATTAAAGGCCTCTTTAGTGCGTGCACGAAATCTCTTTGACTTTTTGCACCGAAGATGCTATCTTTGTCTATGCCTAAGATAAGAGGTTTTCTATCTCCGATGGAAATCACACTAGAGGAGTGGCAAGCGCTCTTCTTAAATAAGATATTGTTTCAGGTTGCGGTTGCTTCTTTATGCGGGAGTACGCAGGATTAAAAACCTATGAACTAACACCCGATTATATGAATGAAATCAGTTGCAAAGAGGGGCCATTCAATAACAAGCCTTTTTTGTACATAATCACCTGTTTGTTGAATAGGGTTAAGTTGATTCGAAATATCTTAAGAGAACCCCAACAGGCCGACGAGCTCTTTCTCAGAATCAAGCTGGCAAATGCCCGCAATAAACCCATTTATTTATCTATTTATCGTCTAGATGGGGTAGGTGTGAAGTCTACAGTATCAAAGTAATAGATGTTATGTTAGAACCTGGCGTTCTGGGCAACTGGGATCAACTTTCAGTAAAAAAGGTGGCATCTATGTCCATCCTTGACAGACCAACACCCGCCTTTGGGACGTACTAGAGTCATGTCTTTCTTTCCCGGGTCACTCTGGTTATATTGAGATTTCCCTGTGCTTTCTCTTAATGGGAGGAGTGTGCCCCGTTCTTCTCTATCCGGTCTCCTTCTCCTCGAGCATGGGGCATTTCCTAGTTACCGAATCCTACTCTTCTGCTCTCGCTCTTCTTTCTACAGGTACGAGTAGCATCCTATTAGAGGGGGTCCTCCCACTGCACTGGAGTGAGTTTATTCCAGGCAAGAAGACAGAGAGTGACCTTGAAGTGTGCTTCTTGTTCGTTTTCTTCCCTTGGCTCCATTCCATCCTTTATTTTATAAAGTACAGGTCCCAGGTCCGCCCTTTCCTTTGAATATGAGCTCTTAGATAGATATCAGCATAGCTTCGTAATTAAACTTCTCGCACATCTGCTCTGAAAGCGAGAGCTTGAGATGCATTGCTTGGGTCTTCATTGGGCACTAGTCTAGCACTCTCTCTTCGGTGTGAATAATAAAGTGTCAAGTGATGCAGGTGTGGCTAGCTTGCTGAATCGCCTCCTCGTACTGCTAATCTTCTTCCCGCTAACTCATTTCTCTTTCGACCGGAACTCCTTAATAAGTTAATCCGGAAGTTCCCCAGAGTTCTTCCTTCTAAGAGGGTTGGCGCAAACAAAAGCAGCAGATATTGAAACTAATAGCAAAGAAGGCTAGGCTCCTCGAACCAGATTCTCTCCGATCTTCTACCGTAATTCGCTAATCTCGATGAAAGAGTAGGTAACTACATAAGGCACTTTCCCCACTCTGTCTTGTCTCGATACGAGAAGGGCTGGTGCTAGAATACTAATTCCTATTGCAGCTCTCGGGTCTACTCTCCCTTCCACTCCAAGTAAAGGCCTGGTTTCGTCTGGTAAGCGAGCTCTACTATATATATATACTGCCCTCTGCTGTTAGCGCTTTCGTTTGGTTGTCCTTTACGTTTTGTTCTTTCCATTCAAGCAATCCTGCTTTTTCGAGCTTTATTGGGTCTAGTTGAGACTGAAGTCAATGCCCCTATTGTAAGGAAAATGGCGAGAATCATCTTATAGAAGTAGTGCTCCTGATTGTCGCTACTGCGGATAAGAAGATTTCTGCCCAGTCTTCCTAGTTGATTCTTTATCAGTCCGGGATGCCAGCCTTTAAAGTAATTGGTTCAGTTCCTCGGCTTCGGCATAAATGCAGTGCCCGTCATTCCCATCAGTACGGGTGAGGGGTCGAGATCCGTTATTAATGAATGTCTCCTCTGGCCGCTTCTTTTGGGGATTGCCCCTCTATCTCCAGGAGATTGCTGCCTTCCTCGTTCAGTGGGGAAGTCTATTCCCTCTCAATCAATGCCCAGGAAGGGAACTATGAGAAAGGCACTTCAAGAATACATACATCTGGAGATAGGCCATTTAGATAGACCGATTCCAATAACGTCCCGCAAACTACCGGGAAGCCGACTACATAGGTAGGGGGCGTGCTGACATGCTTGACTTTCTCAATTAAGGAGGTCCGCTAGCTGCTTGAGCCATAAAGACTTCTTCATTCAACGGATTTCATTCATTCACTGGCTTTCCTCTCTAAGAAGTCAGGTCGATCCAAAGCCATTGCTTGAAGCGATTTCCTTGACCGAAGTCTGCTACCGAAGCAGGATTGCTTGACACACAAGCATACCAACCCGAGGGAAGGTCAATAAGGATGGTGGTCGATCAAGCTATTCTATTAAGAAGTAGGAATCCGCTTCTCCATGCCCTTCCATTTTCAAGGGGTAGGCCCCTCGCGGCACACAAACAAGATTTTCTTTTGTCACTGGCGCATTCGGTAGCCCCTTCTAGTGCGCGTACTAAGACTAAGTAAGGCTACAGCTCACTTCTTCCTCTTTCTTCTCTTATGCAATATCGAGTTAGCGTCTCAAAGAGCTTACTCTGAATGGGCAACCTCTTCTTCCCCAACTAACCCTCTGTGTGCACGTTCCACAAAAGAGAAAGACTTTGTTCATTGAGTGGGCTCTCTGGCTGTTGAAAGAGTAGAGGCTCTTATCTTTATAGGCGGCATGGCATATAAACGAATGTCGATTGGTCTAATTCGAAGAAATAACATAACTGGTTCGGTATAATAGGTCAACATAGGCAAGATAGGTTAGTCCTAAAGCACTCACTCTGATCCCCGACCAGTTCAGCTTGAATTGGAAGCCTAATAGAAAAAGCCGGTTGGAGGCAGTTTGGAGTACAAAAGAGTTTAAGTACTCACAGGTTCAAATAGTGACTTCGGGACAGAGATAGTGAATCCTTTTTCTTCGGAAAGGAAAGGACTCAGCATCCACAGCTCCGCCCGGCCTTTCTTTCCCAACCAGGAGAGCTTGAATAGGACATATGGCCCAGGATCGAAGAAGCAACAAGGGAGAGATTCCACCGATTAGCCTTACCCGATGACCGTTAGCAGGAGTTGACAGGGGAAAGTACTTAATTACGGAAAGCGGTAAACAAAGCAAACAAGAGATGAACGCGTTACCATAAAACCAATACAGCAGGACGAGAGATTCACCGAAGCCATAAAGAGCAGCTTAACTTTAACTAAGAGATGCTAGTCCCCTATAGAGCTAGCAGCTAGAGGGAAGGCTGATAGGCCATAGACCGCAGGAAAAGCTACCCCAGACACTGAAGACTTATACGGCAGGAGTTGAATTAAAGAATCGTACTGCAACTGCTGAAGAGAGATCAGAGCTAGTACTAGAGGAAGCGATAGCCCCACTACTCTTAGTGACTGGCTACTTTACTACGCCATTTTTCGCATCGTTGCCGTAGCCTATTTCACACCCGCAGAAAAAGGAAAGATCATATCATAGAATATAGAAAACGGGGTTCCTATCAAAGATGGACCCTGCTCGGAAGGTGATGGTCTTCGGTAGCTATAGGGTGAAGGTCTTTCTGCGGGAGCAAGGCGGTTCGTGGTCGCCGCTGATAATCCTTAAGTCGACCCTGAAAATAGGTAAGGATCGGCACGCAACCGATTCACTTTCTTGCATTTCGCTCATTCTTATGTACTCTTCATAGACACCATTGGACCGGTCGGGGACACTATCGTCTCCCCTCCCCCCTCGTGCAGTTTGAGTCTATTTGTTCAAGCTCAAGTTCTTCTGTTCAAATAATAAATAATATATTATTTATTATAAAATTTGGAGTTTGAGCTTCTGACCCCTATTCATTATCACTAACTTGGGCTTAGCTTGAGCTTCTAATTACTTATTGGTCTTTGTCAAGAAGCAAGCTACCTCCCTCAGTCGAAGTAACTCCAGTTATTGCTAGCCCGGGCTTCCATTATGATTACTATACCACGGGTCTTACTTAGTATAATATATAGTATACGAGTGTTGGATGATTTGATGATTCTTACCTCCTGGGTCGGGCAAGAACCCTGCTCGCATGATGTGCTCCTTACCCTATTCGCTTCGTTCCCGAAACCACCGAGTTATTTGATCATAGAAAGAGGCCCGTCCTATCATCTGTACGATAAAAGATGAAACAATAATAATTCAGCTGATTCCACCTTGTTGGGCTTTCTTTCTGTTAGGGACTGGACCTCCACTTTGTTCTTCAGAGAGATCCCGTCCGGACAAGACTCTGCATGGGATGAAATGAACTTGTAGTGATCTATGCGCTTATGCGACCGACTCTTTCGCTCTTAGCTTTACCACGTGTAGGCAGGGAGCTTTACAAACCCCGGATAGGGCTTTGCAAAAGTCTTTCTCCAAAAAGAATAGATAGGACTATTTATAATAATGAATGCTCCACCGCGATTACTGAGGGTCAGATCGAAGAAGTTCTTTGTTCGTACTCATGCTAGGTCATCGGCTAGTAAGGACTACTGCTGACGAAGCAAAAAGGTATGTATTTGGTTCCGTCAGCCTTATAACTTGAACAGAGAAAGGTATCGCTTATCAAAGAAGGGGGTTGGACCGCTTTGCTTGGGGCACCCAAACCCAAGACCAACGCTTTCTTAATTGGGATCGCCAGATCCAATGCAATGGTAAAGGTAGTGACTCGGGGTTGATGGGGGATTTGGTCCGAATAATCGAATTCCTTAGATCTTGGTTTCGAAATCGAGGCCATAACAAGGACTTTGTAACAGGAATGCAGCCCTCGGTTAAGCGCGCTTTCCTATTTGTTCTTAGAAATCAAGTTACAGGGCTAGTGTTCTTAGAAATCAAGTTACAGGGCTAGTTTTCCGGCTGGATGATTCTGAATCAACTACTTTGATCAGCCCAACCAGACCCCGGTGTTACCCTTTGCGCATTAGCGAGCCCCTCTCTTAATGGTGTAAATGCCCAATGCAGCTTCCTAATGGAAATGTCAAATGAACATCTTCGCAGATTCCTCGAGGCTCATCTTTGAAGAAAGTTTCCAGGAACAATGTTGTATGTAACCAGGATCTATAATCTATAGGATACCAACCTCCCCCCCAAAAAAGCCAGTACAGTAGCTCTCCTCTATATGGTTCACCTTCGAATTGGAGCTTTTTTTAATGGAAAGGGTTCTTTCGTGCTATCGGAGAGGGGTCGAACCCTTAACTTATTTTATTATGTTGTACATAAATAGAATCTATTTATGTTATGTAATATTAGAAAGAAAAAGGTGGCTGTTCTGTTAATGGGACCAAATGAGTGACTTTTATACTGATTCCTCTTTGAGGGGTTGATTTTGAATGACTTTCTGATTTCGCCCGGATTACCTCCACTCCCTTGATTCGGAGTCAGGAGCCCCTGTTCTTATTCGAAGGTCTTTGCTTACGCCGCGCTTCCCCCTCCTTTGGTCAAGGCTGGCGGACTAACTGACGATTGAAAGGTAAACGGGAGAATGAAATGGGGAGGTTGGAGGGTCTGCCTTACCGGAAATTGAGTATTGGAAGGAAATGAAAAGTGAACGATGGCTTGGATTTCATGATGGCTTAGGCTAAAAGGGAAAGGGCTTTGGTTGGCCATCGCCCTTTTGTTTGGGCTCTTTCAAGACAACTCCTTCCGTTCGAGACTAGTTGCTGCCAGAGACCGTGGATTTAACTACTCCTCCCTCACCAGCAGGGACCCTTCTTCTGATTAGGCGCCGATACGGATTCATTCCAGTAGGGATTGCTCTTTACTTTAGGTTTAGGTATCGATGAGGTATTTCCTGTAATTGCAGGGGCTCGATAGCGAAGAAGGAAAATGAGCCCTAGAATCTATCTCATGAAGCTCCGAGACCAGTTCCTCTAGGGAGCAATGACTTTTTAACTACAATATTCCTACGAAACGAGACGGAGGGATTAGACACTGACGCCTACTGACCGGGTCGGGCACGAAGGAGGAAAGGAGACTATACCACAGCTTGAGACTGGAAGGAGCCTCCGGCTTCGACGACCCAGGATAAAATAGAGTGAAGGGAGTTCATAGAATCTCCTGAGTCTGAGGCGTCTCTAGCCCTTATGTAGTAAGGTCCCTCCACGGAAGTCAACGAGTTTGATGCCCTTTTTTTCGAGCCCTTGAAAAGGTCATGTTTAAATAGTTCCAAGTCCGCGGGTCCAAGAGTGAGTAGCTGGAATCATATAAGGGCTGTAGGAACGGTTCACCCATAAAGGGAAAATGAATGTCAGAGAAGATGTTGGCCCTATCAGAGAAAAAAGCCCCTCTCTTCTTACCCAGTGTTCGAGTGCCGGTTTAGTCAAACCAAGGAAAGAGAACCTCGAAGCCTTTCTCTCGGAGATCGGTCATACTGTCTAGCTTGATGCTGTCCTTTTACCAGCCCCTTTATTCTGATTATTCTGAAAAGGAGGATTTTCTTTATGATGCTGATTCAATGGTTTGTGGGTGGTCTTGGTACCTCATTGAGCTGTGGTCAGTTCGCTTTAGCCAACCTGCTAGCTAGTCAAGAGTATTTGATGACTTTGATTTCGCCTCGCATCCGCCATATCGATAGGAAGCGGGGCGAGGGTCTTTCATTCGAGAAAAAAAGGGATGTTCAGGGCCGGGCCTTTCGCAGCTTTCTAAAGGAGATAATTGAAGAAAGTTCTAGCCCGAGAGAAAAGAAAGATCAGATTTGCGTTGATTTTTCCAACAAAACTAAGGGCTTTTTTGTCTTTCTCATTCGAAGGGCGGGGTCCCACACTCTGACTTCAATGATGGGAACAACCTCCGCACTCCGGCGCTCCAACGAACAACAGTTCTCCGCCTTACTATACTATATATTTATCATAGAATAGGCGGCGAAAGCGCCACAAGATATATATATCTTGTTCCGTGCTATTGAGAGATAGGGGACAAAACGCCCTTAGACCTATACCGACGGGGAGCAGCGGATACACTTCAGAGATAGTAAAAAGGTTCACAAAAATGAAGAATCAAAGCATGTAGTTGGGAATGGAATGCTACTCAAATCCAGAGTGAAAAAGGCGATGGCGCTTGCCGTAGAAAGAGATTCGACCGGTTTGGTACTCCAACTACCTATGAAAAAAAGTTTTCAAGACAAATCCGTGAGTCTAGTCATGCTGCTTCAAAAGAATCCTCTGGGTCTTTTCTTCCTATCTGGTTCTCTGGAACCGGTGAAATCCTATGTTCATAAGCACACTTAGCCTTTCAATAATATCCAACCATTTAAAGAAAGTTTTAGACATAATTAACTACACTTACTAGTCGTTGGGCTTTTGCACCAGGCTACTTAAGGAGTCATTATGAATACTCATGTAACATTTGACTCGCCCTATTGCGTAGCTATAACACTACACAGGGGGGGGACGTCCAAGATGCTAACTTTGGAATCTTAGTCACTGAGGTTAAGGGTTAACCTAACCAAAAGGAACTAAGACGACGTAAACATAATCATAGATCACTGCTGATTATGTCGCGTCTAGACACAGCTAAACAACACTCCATTCGGAAGCGCTCAGCGTGTGCGGGAGAGCAATCTCCCCACCCTCACTCACTCAGTATCACTGAAATACTGAATGGTGCCTAAAAGTAAAAAAGGGACAAGGAACGAGTAGAAAAACAATTCGAATTGGAAGGAAGGATTCAATCCATCGTAGAAAACTCCAGTGCGCGGATGCATAGCGTCGTAGCATTCTTGGAGACGGGTGAGAGTCGGAATGAGCTTAGTCAAGACTGACTCCTATTCATATTCTTCCTACTTGCTTTCCTATTCCAGATGGCTTTACTTACAGCGGGTGTGCTGACTTGACCCGAGGAGATCCGATTGCTTGTGCTTATGTACCAGTTCCTATTGCTTGCTTTACTATTCTGATTCCGATTTCGATTTCTATTGGCAGCTGGAAAAGAAAAGCCTTTCGTTATCTTAAATCGACTAGTAACGCGATGTCTTCCCATAAAAAACCAACGTCCGACCCCGGGTCATAACAAGCAGTTTTCGGCAACGGAATCGGCCAATGCCAAGACACTTTTCATTTGACGCGGATCCGGTTTTGCACCTTTTGTGATTTCGATAGGCATCGCACCCTCACCTCAGGATCAGAGGGCTTGTTTGAGCGCTGCGCTAGGGGAACCACAGAACGGAGAGTGTACGAGCGCCCCTTTGCTTTGTTTGAGCGTTTTTTTTCTTTGTTCGCTTCGCAAGTGACGGTTGTGCTCCTCTTCCTTCGCTGCTTTCGTACACCAGGGGGATATAAGATAAGGTAGGCTAAGCCGGAAAGAGAGAGCAGTTGGTTCTATAATTGAAATAATGGAAATGCTCTGTCGTAGAGCTTCGCTAGCAGTGTCGAGCTTTGCTCGCGATTCGACTGGAACTAAAGACCTGAATGAAAGTTCAGAGCTCTCGCGCTGCTATCTAAAGAATGAATAAACCGCTACTGAACAAGAGCGAGTGAAGTGAGTAAGCCCCTTTAGAGAAGAGATAGGGGCGAGCCAAAGAGAAGTTGTAGCAACGAGCTACTAATACTAAGGAGTGACTGTGTTGAAGCTTCAAACGTAGGGCTCGCGACGACTTCGAGCGAACCCAACCCATTTGAGGTGACTGCTGCTGCTTTCGATGCCGAAGACACAACAGTCGGTACTGCTAGGTACTCCTTTTTGGCACCGGGATAGGGTGGCGCAAAGCGAGTTCGATCCCTCCCTATATAATTATTATACGTAATTATAAGAAAGGGGAAACGAATCTCCTCAGATTACACAGAAAACCTGATTCACCTATAAAAATCAAGGATAAATCTTTTCATTTCCTAATTAAGGGGACAGAGTGAGGTTCGACGTAGTTGACTGCACACCAACCGCTGTTTCGCTAGCTTCTCATTTCGACGAGAGACCCGCGGAAAGTCGTCACGGCCTCAGAAGGTTCAGCCGAGGGATTGGAGGGGGGGGCCAGCCAGGTTCAGTGTCAGTAGGACTCGCTTTTTTTTCCTTATTTAGAGAGAAATTTCATTTGCTCATTTTCAACTAGATCAACGATTGGAAGATCGGATATGCCCCATCGCCTTAGTCGACTTGTTCCTGAGATGAGAAAGCTTGACTCGCTTATCAGAGCTTGGAAACAGACTACGCACTTAGAAGCCCTACTCCATTGTGGTTGCTTGCCTTCATAACAGTAGGTTCGGTCAGCAGAGGGCTCTCCGGAGAGAGACTGATGTTGCAAATCAAAGATCTCGTACTACTTGATATAGGGATACCTGGAGATTCTTTTTTTTTTTTTAGGAATAGAAAAAAGAAATTCTTCCAGAAAGAGACTCCTTCCTGTACGAGTAGTGAAGAACTAAACGAGAATTGTGGTTGGTTCTTTACCAACTAACAGCATGGGAAAGATGCACAAACAAAAGAAGAAATGAAAGTCCTACGACTTACTACATCCCTCCCAAAAGATTGACGTATACAGCCATGGCCTGTATGTAGCATTCACCCGTTGGCCCATGGAAATAAAGATCCCTTACCTTAGGGCATCTAAAACAATAGGTAAGTTGTCGGTATCTCCAATCACTTCCCGGAAAAAGGCCGGTAGCGTCCAATCATTTGGAAGTGGATTTTGTCTAAATGGAAGAAGTTCCGACATACGCGCATAGAGGCAGCTTTGAGCGGAACTCAAAGCATTCTGACATAGGATCTTCGGGGTTTTGCCCCTCCATACAGAATTGGCTAATGCCGATAGAGAATTGAAGAGTGCAATTTGATTCTCACGTCTGTCCATATAGTTCATTTTTGACTGCTCCCCTCTCAAACTGAAGAGAGACTTGTCGGAAATCGCCGGTTGGTTTTTTACAACCAAGAAAGACATGGGAGAATAGAATGAATCCAATGCATTCTTTTCGATACAGTAGGGTACACTTCTCCCCAATATGAGATAGGTTGCAGCTATAGTCAGAACTCCAACTGGGACAATCTAGTTTAAACCATCCTTTATATCATATCGCGTTATATTAAGGTTTCTACCGCCTCCACTAATACAGTACAACACGAATTTTGGGAGGTTTCTTTTCTTCCTCTCTTAGTATTCATGCCTTTGTCCGGAGGCCTTCTTGCACCAGTAAAGAGAAAAGCACTGTTTAGCTTAGTTAGCTTAGATCCTCTTTGAGATGAAATGCGGAAAAGTCCTAATCAAAGGCGAAAGGCGCCATCCAAGCAAAGTGGGAATACCCAGCAAGATCCGACCAACAATCGAGTTCATACCCGGCGTGAGGCTTTAAAGAAGAAAGCCCAGGCTCAAAGGCCCTGTCATATTGTCAAGCCTGAGAAAGCCTAGCCCGCAAGCCTGCTTCACCTTCACTTCCTTCCGTACCTGATTCTTAGTCTGCTCTAAAGGCAGCCAGTGACTCGAGGTCTTCTGGAGTGACTCTCGGGTAATTTCAATGGTTCAGCTCTGGTTCAAATGGTATCCGGGGTATATCCGTTATCTGTTGTTCACGAATCCGTTTCAGGTTTTCAGGCATACCCGGTCTTTTCTCTTTCAGTTGCTGCTCCGGGGAAAGGACGTAAGCAGCAGCACCTCTCCCTTTCATACGAAACTTGTCATTTTTCCCTGACCTAGAAGCTCCTAGAAATAGGAAGAAGATCTATCCAGTTAGTATAGAAAGCAAGATTAGACATAAATAGATTGATTCTAGACTATTTAAGATAGATGGTTGGCTAAGCGTTGGATTTTCATCCTTCCCCCTTCTTTCTTCAACGGAAACTCTTACTTCTAAAAAGCGGCTTCGACTTAAACAACCTGTCTAATACGCCAGGAATGACCACGGAATTTAGAACATGGTGGTCAGAGGAATAAAAACCTTGCTTTCAAGCCAATCGAAGCCATCTCACCTGGAAATGTAAAAAGGAGAATCCCGACCGAAAAATCCCAGAAAGGAAAGAGCAAGACCAAGGAATCCGTCCCAGAGCCCTCGTCGAGTCAACTTTCTCCTCCCAGACTTCAGGGCAGAAAAGAAACCCAAGAAAGGTATCTCCTTTTCGGTCTTTCGTTGTTTAACTCCCGCGGCCAAAAAATGAGTTGTTTTTCTATTTTGTAGACAAAAGTGCTAAACCCCCTACCCCTAAGTCCGCAATGTCTTCAGTTAGGAGAACCCGAGCTACCTCGAAGCGCACAGCTGCAGAAACTGCCTCTGCTTTGATTAAGAATAAAAAAAGGAAAAACGAAGGCAAACCCACTGACGAAGCGTCTGAGCCTCTGGAGGTAAGTGAGGGAGAAAGTGAGCTGGCTGAAGCCAGAGCCTACAAAAGGATCCAGTATTGGAGTGCTGCGCTTCTCAGGGCCCTCTGTCCTCGGCCCCGCCGGGGCGATCCATTCACCCGGAGTTCGACGTTCGATCCATTAGGTAGTTCGCATCAGTTCTCGGACCGGTCTAGCACTCAACCCATTTTTTTCTATAGCGGATTTTGCTTTGTGACGCCCGAACCCGAAGCGAAGGTGCAAAAGGAAATGAACGCATTATCCTTTAATTGCTCGTCACTAATCCGTTTCTAGTGATTCCACGTTCATAGTTCTTTCCATTTTGCCGGTCGGGAAGAAAGATCCATAAAGATTCTCTCTTGCTTTATAGGTCACGGCCGAGAACAGAGAAATAGAGGAAGCAAAAAAGCCGGTTCATGCGTACCAACGGAAGAGTTTGATTGAAAGTCAGGTGTCAATTGCTTCCTGCCTTAGAGTGAGATGTAGCTAGGATATGATACCTATGCCTTAGTCTGAGACTTTTTGAGGTGCTATTGATGCCAAAGTTCAAAATAGCTCTGCATCTGTCCATCGTGCTCCAGCTCCGTCCTTTGCAGTGGTAGAACCTGGTCAACCCATTCCTACTACCTCGTAGCCTTCTGTGGACCTTTCTTTTATTATGATATTTCTGGTTAGAAGTTCAGTCACTGAATTCGCAGGCACTCCATCTGATGGATGCCCTTACTCTCATTCTAAAAAAAGGCAATGTCCCACTAAAGGTATAAAGGTACGGGGGGTGGCGATAGACCTCGAGACACATTCCCTCCCTCAAACACAAAGACAGAAAAAGAAAGGCTTGCTGCGGAAAAATGAAACCTTCGACCACTTCGAAAACGGACGGAGAGCATTCACATAAAGAAAAAAGGGGGTGCCTTTAGGTTAGGGGCCAGTTAGACCAGCATGACCTCAAGTGATTGAACAAGGTCAGGACGACCCTCAACGAAGAAAGATAAAGAAGCAATTCCGCCTTCAAGGGGCCATTACACGATGCAAGAGAAAATGAGAAAGCAATGCCCCGACCTGAAAATCATTTCCCCTGACTTCGACCAATGACCCATGGTTCGACACCCGAACACTCCTCGATCTCCTTCAACGGGCTGAAATCACTCAAGGCACTGGCCCCTTAGCCGAATCAAAGACACTGGATTTATCCACTTGGAACATCATAGACTGGCTCCACGACACCGGCAGACGGAAAGAAAATGAAGTTCGAAAGATAGATCTGCTCATCGAAACCCAACCTACCGAAGGTTTTGACCTGGAATGGAAGGAGAAAAGCAAAAGACTAGTCCACGAAGAATAGCCCTAGTTAGGATCTCTGTCCCCTTCTTAAACTATGGCATGCCTCCTCTTCCTCCTAGCTAGATTCTCTGCATCCTGGCTTTCCGCTCCTACGCTTCCGGATCCTCCTACTTCTTGTGCCTACGCTACAGCTCATGCCAAAGAAGGACCTACTGAGGTAGCCGGAAGGGACCAAGCACTAAAGGCAAAAGGATGCTTATCTGGATTAGCCTACTTCTTCTATGTTACGTCCTTCCCCTTTCTTTTGTTGTATTCAGTGGGTCAGGGAGCCCGTGCTTTTTCTTACTGGGAAAGACGTCGCTAGCCTAAGGCAGGCTTCGCTATCCTCCCGAAGCTGGCATTTTCCAATGGTTTTTGCCCACTCACTTATATGGGTACAGGGGGCTTGACTCTATTTGACTTTATTTAATTAAGTTTAGCTGGAGTTAGAGTGGGTCGATCTAGCCGCCCTAATTGATTGACCCGGTTGAAGATCACATTACTAAATCCGAATGATGATTTCATAATCGGTGTGAAATGGAAGATTTTCAGAAGTCAGATAGACCGTTGGAAGGGCTTCAGCCATTGGCAGGTGCTCACGTCTACTATGGCTCTTGGCCTGGTAAGGGCCTAAACGACTTTCCAGGAATCTCTTTTCATAACAGACTGAGGCCGAGTCAAGTCAGAATGAGAAGAAGAAGGCTGTCGACCACAAGCCGACCATTACCATTATAGGGACCAAAACAAAAGGAATGAATTTGATTCATCTCTAGGTGACCACCTTAGTCACTCATAGATCAGCAAATCCGCACTTTTCTTCTTTTGCTTTATGCCTTTCCTTTGGCACCCTTAGTAGAAAAAAAAAAGAGAGAAAGAGAGCTATTTTACGCTGAGCAAGGCTGGTGATGTGCCACTGTATGGAGGGCTCAGAGAGAGTAGAAGTGCTTTCCTTCACGCTGAGTGTGAACTTACGATTTCAGGTTAGACCAGGAAGATTGCTTATGACATCAATCAGCTAGGTCCGTCTGTCGAATCGTTTTTCAATGCATGCGATCTTTCGAGTAGGAGTAGAGTGAAGGGTCTCGCTTTCCAGTTTCTCGGCTGGGAATATGCCGGCAGGTTCAGAATCGGACCCTCGCACCGAGAGAAAACCATCGCTTTTTAAATTTTAAAAAAGACAGAGACAAAGCAAAAAAATGAGTCATTTGCGAGCTGGGAGTAAAAGGAACTTGCTTCCAAAGATAGGGGGCGCAAGGAAAAAGTGGTTTCATCAGGATCCGGTCCCTTCCACCGATGGTGGAGTAAGCTTCCTATGTCCTCTCTCTTCCAGTCGATCTGGAACTTGTGCTTCCCTCTTAGTTCGAAAGCAAGCTACTGCTTTCCTCACCACTGAATACTCCGAACTGGTCCCCGCAAAGCCTGGGCTTCTTCCCTCTTTTTATTGATACCACTTTTTTAATGAATCTCCCACTTCTGACGCTATCCTTCTTCTCTTGTGCTGGCCAGCCTTCTGAAGCTCTTTTTGACGTCTGGCATTGCCTGCTGTGAAAGATCAAGAAATGGCTTGACAGGACTCACTCGGGCAAGGGCAAGTAAGCGAGCCAAGGTTTAGTTTAAGACAGTTCGGGAGTCAATCCAGTAAGGTAGGAAAAGTTTCGGTTATGAGTTATGAAAGAACCTAGCCTGTTTAGCGAGATGCTTGATTTTTTTTAGGATACCCCATGAAAGAGTTCACTCAACAACAGCAAGAAGAGTGACGGTTCGTAGCTACAGTAGAGTGAGACCGGTTTGATAGGCAATCGGAAGACGTGCTATTTTACGTAATTGAATCCGCTGCAATCGATACACATTCTGTAATCGTTTGTCAATCAACTTGCAAAACTCCCGTCAAATTAGTTTAAAAAGGGGCTATCGTAAGCTTTTCTTTCCTTTCGGGAACTTCTGTCTACGGACCCTTTCTTCTCTTATATTTATGCAATTTGCTATTCTGTGAACCTTTCTTCCAAAACAGAAAGGCAAACTTCACACTGGCCAATTTCACACCTTCCGAATGTACCATTTGACCAAATGTGCAGCTAATCAACACTAATTCATTTCGGGAACATGAAAAAGCCCAGCTAACTAAGTTTTTTAACAAAGATTGGGACCTGAAGTAGTAAAACGAAGAAGAGAAGGTCAACCAAGCGTATTAATGTGGGCATTTCTTCTAAAAGCCTTTCTTAGCTTTATGGCTGATAGCAGGAACTTGGTCTTCGTCTTTTTAGACCGAGCGGGAAAGACCAAAGGCAGCGGTTGGCGATTAGATACTTTTTTAGTTCGCTTAGGACATTGCCCGCTTAATATTGACTCTGGGCACGCCTACCGACGAAACCGGCTGACTACTTATCATGAGGCACCTTTGAGACCGGGTTTCCCTTCTGGGGATCTGACCATTTCATTTGTCTAACTTACGAAAGGGAAAGGATCAGCCTCGCGCCTCAAAGATGATTCAGTGATAAAAACCGTCCTTCTTCTTGAAGGAGCCTGCCTAATCTTATGTATAAAATAAGTAAGAGGCAGCCTGCTTCCCAAAGTCATCATCTGCTTCATGGTCAAAAGCGGAAAGAGAGCATCAATTCATGACTGAAAATAAGAAAGATTCATTGACTGGACGACCAAAGCGGACAGGCGCACGGCCGAAGTTCAACTAGGGGAAGATCCAGCTCATTCATTCCTGGTAAGACCACAATCTGTATTGAACCGAGCTGCCTTTTTCATAAACTAAAATGGTCAGATAGGATCGTAACCAAAAGGTTCCCGGCTTAGGTATCTTGGGTATATAGGTAAAGGTACGATAAACTATCCTCCTTTTTCAAAGTCCTTAAAAAAGAAAGAAAGCTGTTCAATTACGATATATCTTTTGTTGGCAGTTCCAATCTACCAGTGAGAAAGAAAAGAAGGAAAAAAAAAAGAGCCTTTATGCCGACAATGGCATGAAGGAGGTTACTAAGGCATTTCAAAAGACTTGCATCTGCAGGCAATAAGAGCGGATTCGTGCAAAAGAGCTACGATTATGAGCCCAGAAGCGAGGTTTCTTCGCCAGATCGGAGCTAGGGGTCGAGATAAAGATCACGTCGTGGTTTTGGCCCATTTATCCTATTGCTTGCTGGGGCCTTCGCATCGGAGGCTACCAAACCGCTATAAAGGGCCCTTCCTTTGGCATCGAATCGAGCCTAACCTAAAGGGTAGGGTGTCCGGTAGGAGAGGTTTTGAGGGTTCGTCTTGAACTTCTTGCCAGAATGTATCTAAATCAGTAGTGATTTCGATCTCTTAAGGTAAGGTACGTCAGGTCGATGTCTACGCATATTAGGGCGTATAGCAGCTTCGATCTTATCTCAGTAATGTCATCCATTTGTTTGAAATGGGAAACTTGCTATTTCACTATTTCAAAGAGAATTTCCGACCTCCGAAAGAAGAGGAAATCGAACCGGTTTTATTGCAGGATCATCCAGGTCTGGTTTGAAGCTCTGATACCACCTTGACAGATACGAAAGGCGTGATCTTCCAAGAGGAACCAGAAAGAACAAGAGAGAGACCTTGCTCGGAGAAAAAAAGATAGTGACTATCTATTGAGCAGGGCTACTGAGTGCTCCACCTTCCTGTAGAGCTTGGCATTGGCCTGCATCCATTCTACTGTTGGTCGTTTTCTAATGAACCTTCCTACTCAACAAAACTTCAAGTCTGCCAAGCGGGGATGAAGGGATCCGAATGCGCACCCCCTAATGATGCTTGAATGGGGCAGGGAACGAATGCTGAGTAGAGGGAGAGGAGTAAGGAATGAGATGCGATCCTAATGCTTGGGCAAAGGATTTTGCAGCTCCTAGCTTGGAAGGGAGGATTGAGGTTCACGAATCCCAGGTCGGCTAGGCAGTAACTGCGGACCCTGTCGATCTATCACCCAGTGGGGCATAGATAAAGATCAAGGACGAAATCTCAGTCCCGGGATCCGCGGATCCTTGTTGAGCATTACCCCAAAGCATTTCCTCATTCTTTTGAGTTTACTTCCTTATAGGACCTGAAATGACTACGACTGATTCATCTCCAGTCCTTTCCGTCGTACAGACAGTGGAAGAACAACTGGCGGAAGGCAGCCTTGGCCCGAAAAAATGAGATTATAGCACAAAGGGGCGCAGAGATTGATGATGATATCCTTTAATGATGTTCATCGGAAAAATCTAGGTAAGACCTGGTTTCCAAGTGGATTTTTAACGTCAGCGGCCTTCAATAAGGTGCTTACCCCATTCAAGAGTCTCTTTCGAACTAAAAAAAAGATCCACTTTTGGGTCGCCAACTTCATATCTTTCTTTCAGCCGCTGCTGCTAGCCTTCCTTCCTCGAAATGCTAAGGCACTCGCCTTCCTATTCTTCCTCTCCCTTTCTGTAGTCGAGCCCGCGCTTCTGATCCTCTCTCGATGGAAGTCTTTCTCGCTGATGCCCTGGCACGATCCCCTTCTAGGAAAGGAGCTGTAGACCAGCAGCTACTTTAATAGCAATTCAGAGACATAGGCAATGCCAACTCTCTCAGAAAAGAACTAATAGGCCACTTGGAAGATGATCTCACCAACCTCTCACCACTTAACGAAAGAGCTGCACCCTCTCCCCTTGCTCGAATATCGAATAAGTAAACTGACTTCTTCTCCCTCAAACGCGCCTAAAGCTTTCTCTATGGTCGACTTAGTAAACTACCTTCTTCTACCGAATGAGAAAAGATTGAATGACTTGCCTCATTCTCTCAATCGATCCGAACTTCTTTTCTGTATTGCCTGATCATCATCCCCGTCGAGGAAGTCAACTCCATCATCTTCTTATACCAAATAGGCCGCATTCACAATGGGAAGAGACATGCCATCCTTCGAAGAAGGGACATACCTTGCACTACCTTTATCTAACCACCTGATTCAAACTAGCGATCTACTAAGACTTTCAAGAACCCGGGACCTCAGGATGCTGTGCCTTGGAAGCAAATCTAATACGCTATTACCATTTTCTTTCTATTCTATGCTTACCCATCAAGAGCTTCTGCTAAGAGCCAAACTGAAACAAAAGGATCAGATTCTCATAGAAGACAACTCAAACAATAAGCTGAACCCCCTTCCAGCCCTTGACTTCTCGCTTAGATCATCTCGGTCGAGCTAGTAAACTCCCTGACCATAGAACCAGGTACTTTCAACATCCCGATATTCCTCTCCCCTTGGTCGAGTAAGTCAACTACCTAGCGGCATCAACAAGAGCATTTCGGGGATAACCTGGGGCACTCCCTTCCCATCTATCTTAAGTTGACCAGCTTCCTTTATCTATTAAGATTTTTCCGGAGCCAAAAAGAAATGTGAGCGATTTTATATCTTATATTGAAAGGCGTTGCGCGTTAGCCTCTTACGTAGGCTTTGAAGCTGTAGCTTGCTGGGGTTCTCATGAACTATCCCATGTTTGCAGTGAAGAAGGGCAAATCTTTCTGTTTTGCCTTTTCTAAGGTGAAGATCAAACTTCCAACCATCATCATATCTTACTAAAAACCCGGCTTAAGAGAGGATTCTAACTGCAGGAGCAGAACGGGAGTTTTTTGCACTACTATTAAATACTAAAAGAGGCCTTTCGCTCTATGATCAAGCTCTAGGGCCGGTTGAAAGCAAAGCGTAAAAACTCTTTTTTTAGTAATCGTTTACGGTGGGGGGGAAAGCTGGAGCCGGTGGTTAGAGTAACTGGCCGAGAAGGTTAGCGAGGTTCCTGCTATGGTGAAGTGAAAGATCTTTCACTTTAGTGGGAAGAAGACAGGTGGGAGCGAGCGGAGCGAGAGCAAAGCAAACTCTAGTGGTGGGGTGTTTTCCTGGTCCCATTTCAGTCTTTTTCTTCTCTTCGGTCAAATGAACCAGAGCTAGCCACAAAGGCTTAACCACCAACAGATGCGAATTAGCTCTCTAGCCTACCCTTTCCCTCAAACCTGAGAACAGGCATCGTGGAAGGAAATTGAACTTGCTTTCGGGCGATGTCCTTCCTAAAGTCAAGTAAAGGACCGGATAAGCAGCTATATCGATTCCTAACAGTAAAAGGAAAATCTTTCTTTGCGACAGGTTTGACGTAGTTAAATGATCGACCAAGCCATTTAATGGCATCGGTTTTTCCTATACCTAAAAGACTGGCACCTCCTTCAGATTCTAGAAAGTAGAAGACAAGGATAAACCAGACCTAGTTCCCCTTCTATAAGGCTAGTCTAGGCTAGTAAATAAAGTATAGGATAGTCAAGTCAGTCTCGCTAGTACCTTTTCAATTTGAAGAAAGGATAGTTCAATTCCCACGGAGCGGTAAGCTTTCTCCGCCAGCCTTCTCTCATTTACCTTGTACAAGCCTGACGGGTCGTCGATTCATCGGCAAAAAAAGAAGGGGTCCTGGAACTACGTCCCTATAAGCAATAGAGGCCTTTGACTCTGCAGGCTGTCACGGAACTACGTCAGCCGAGCTTTTCTAGCTCTTTTCTTTCTATTTACGAGAGCGCTTGTCCTTCTTCCTTTCCTGAGCTTATGTCAATAAAATAAGTCAGTCTACCCCTTTTATTATACTAGGATAGCTAATCTAGTAAATAAAAAATCCGGCTTTAAAGGACACATCTGCAAGGTAAAGGGCCATGATTCAATTAAAAAAAAGGACTGATTTTATTGCATAACCTTGCTTGCAAGCAAGCTTACTATATCAAGAACTTAGAAAACCGCCTTAACTGAAAAAGGACTAGACTGAACCGTCAGCCTAGGTGGGAGGGCAAGATCCACTAGATCTGAAAAGAGTAAAGAAGTAATGAACTCTGGCTCTTCAGACTGTACCGAGTTGATATGAAGCCTGGCAAGTCCATCTGCACAGAAATTCCCCTCTCTCTAGCTAGCTATGTCGAAAATCTCTCTTCCAGTCTGACGCTAAGAGGTAGCGAGAATCATCAATAAGAAGTCCATTGGGCGTGAGCTCTCTATCCTCCGAGTTGCTGATCTTAAGAACTGCCTGGCCATCTCTCTCGCAAACTACCTTTCTCTAAGCCTTGTCCCAAGCTAGACTCAGCCCATCCCCAATTTAGTTGCTAAACCTAATCCCGTGAGCATCTCCCCTCTGCCGATCTTCGTCAGGCCCCCTCGACTTATGATAAATATAGAATTCTGTGGAAAGCCGTATTCGATGAAAGTCGTATATACGGCTTGGAGGGAGGTCTTTCATATCTTTCGAGATCCACCCGGGGCCGGGGTCAAAAAGCCAAAATAAATGATTTTTTTAGCCCGGAAAACGGATTCTTGAGAATCCCGTGCACGCTCACGTCGAGGTACTATTGACCGATTTCTTGCAACTACAGAGCTTGACGTGCTCAACAAATGTTCGAAGGACCCTAGCCACGAGATAGAGCCGGAGCCCCTAACTTGCAATCAGTATAAAGAGATGTCCCTGCCTGGGATTGGGATGGGGATGCTATGTCTCTTAGATCCCTACCTTTCCCAGCTCAGAACGCTAATCGAAATCAAAGAGAAAAAAGCTCTTATTCTTGAATGTTAGTCTTCCGCGACATGGAAGACTTTTTTTATGGTGGAGATGAGGCATCTGGGGTTGTGGAAGCAACAGACCCGTGCTGAGGTAGAGGGTCCTTGAAAATCCCCACGTTTTTATTGGGGTTTGATGGAGCATCTTCTTGAGGCACTGTCATTTTGATCTTGTCTATAAGATCTTTGATTTTAGCTACAAAAGGCGGTGGGTGAGAAAGCTGCTTTAGCCCACCCAGAATAATAGGATACTTCTGAGATAATTGGAGTATAGGATGATGATGATTATTCCATGGGCTCGTTTGAACGAATTAGGGCTTTAGCTATAGGGAAAGGGAATAAGCGTACGGTAGATAAGGAAATTCCTTCTTTCCTGGCTCTCTTGGGAACGGGACTCCTGGGAAGCAAGGCAAGTTCAAGGACCGCAGAAACATGCGGGTAGGACCAGTGCTTAAACCTCTTCCACTCCATGTCATTGACATACCGTCCTCGTTTAATCTGCTCTTAGGAAAACCTTGGCTGCATGAAAACATGACTGTATCATCAACAACTCTTCAATGTGAAAAATTCCCATACCGGGTAAATAGCGGCCGAGGAGCTTCCCGCCTATCCAGGTCCAGAAAACGACAAAATAAAATTCCGCTAATCTTCTCAGACTAAGAAGCTGCTAGGTCCTAAAAGCATCAACAGGAAAAGCAGTTCAGCAATACAATGGAATCCAAATAAGAAGAATTGGCTCCTCACGGAAGGCGAACGGTACGACCGGGGAAGCCTGGGATGGAATCCAATTCATTCTTTTCTTCTCTCTTTTTTCTAATAGCTATAAAAGTATAAAAGAAAGGAGTTGCAGCGAAAGAAGAGTAGTTTGGTCCAAAGCTAGCCGATGTGACGGCTACGGGTTGGCTCGTCGTTTTCATGTTTGAAAGTTTTGTTGGTATGTGCCTTTAATCCTAAGGAATATCAAGACTGTTAACTGTTAAGCGTCACTCGAAGCTTTTACTCATCTTCATTCCCTTCTGTCGCATCAAAGAGAAGAGCGCTCGTCGAATCCATGTGGGCTTTCTGCTTCATTCTAAAGTGAAGGTCCCTTCCTATTCCGATTCTTTTTCTATTGATTCTTTTCCGATCGGGCTCTATGTGTCTATATAGATCCTGTTCAGGGATATAACTCAAAAGTGCAAAAGCTCTATTTTCCTCTGCCATTCTATGAGTCTCTTCCTTTTTGCGTATGGCATCGCCACTCCCTTTGGCAGCATCCACTAATTCGGAACTGAATTTTCAATTTCGACCCGGACGTTTTCGTCCTAATAACCAACGAACGGCAAGTGCTTTTCCTTGTGTGGATACTATTGAAATAGGTACATCGATGAGTCGATCCGCCTACACGTTTTGCTTTTACAGCGGGAGTGACTCCACGTATTGCTTGACGTAAAACAGATAGTGGTTGAATCTTTTTTCGATAGAGAATTGGATAAGCCAATGATTCCGTGTTTCAGAATACACCAACAACTAATCGATTACGAGGATCGGATTTTGCAGTTAGAAGAACTCATCTTCTTTTCTTGACAATTGAATGCACCCCTATAGCCATATATTTAGTAATTCCTGAAACTCGTTCTGGAAGATTGTTAAGGGTGCTTTTACAGCTCAAGCAATAGGTGTATAAAGTCAATCCAGTACTCGAAGTAGGGCGTTTAGCAGCTAGTCATTCAAGGTATAAGAGAAAATGAATTGAGCTCGACTCAACTAAACTAAGGGGAAGCGTGCCAAAGGCTGTTCTTTAAACGATCGGGTCAAAGGAATGAGCCTATGAAGGCAGAGGTTTGTTTACCAGCTGTATGTAATATGAGTGAAAGCAAGGACAAGGACCATGAAGCCAGGACGCAAAGAAGCGGTAGAGAGGAGTGGGTAGAAGGAAGAGAGCTTCTAGGAATAAGTCAACCAATAAGGTGCAAAGCGCATTCTTTTTCGATCCAGGTAATTCATTGAGCAAGGTAGGACTAGCAGGATTATGCTATTGAACTAGAAATTGATATTACAGGCACTACTTTCAGGCAGTAGGTGAAAGGGTAGAAGATCTTTGCGGGTTGAGGCTAGCTCTAAGAAGAGGTTTGGGAGTAGTTGATAAGCAGAGGTTGCTTGGCATTCTCTCAATAGAAGGAAGCGGAAATGGTCAAACTCTAGGGTAGGGGCGAAGTAACTAGAGATCTCACCCAGGAATCAAACTTGGTTGGTGCTTACAGGAACGGAAGGAAAGGCAATAGCAAGGCTTCTTAATCTTACGGTTCACTCACTTGCCTGAGGAAAATCCCAGCTGGATCACATCACTTTGGCAAAGAGGGTGTTAAGGTCGGTAGCTGACTTGGATGAGTTCAAGAAGAAGAAGGGAGAAGTCGCGGACATTGACAACCCCGGCGGAGGGACCATTCCGCGGGCAAGAATTTCGGACTGGATTCTGACTGCCTTCGTTCATTTTATTCCCAAGAGTTTCTTTTTACTCTAATCCGGCAGCTGTCGGTCGAGCATGCTCAGTTTCATCTCATTCCTCAGTCACATATGGCCCGAAAGGGCATTCTCAGTTATAAAAAATGGAAGTGAGGGACGCTAAGAGAAGCAATTCTTTGATTCACTTCGCCTTGAAAAGTCCGTTACAGGAAGTGTTACAAGCGATTGAAGACCGATGTCCGGAAAGGGAATAAGTCTTTCAAGGACCCGGCTTCGTGTACGAGAAAGAGGAGAATCAAGGGCATGCCCGAGCCGAGCCCCCTCTTGATTGGGCCAGAGGAGAGTCACTCTTTCAAGCAAGGATGCTATGACCTCAGACTTGAGATCGATTGAAAGATATAGTTTTGAATGAATCAAATGTCATCCATCCCGCGTTTTGGGGCTGTCATAATGTGACAGTTTCGACTTCCATCGGTCGACTTCTGTCGGATCTGTCTATTCCGTTTAGGGAATGGGCTTATGCCGACCTTTTTGAATATCGGTAAGCTATCCTTAGTCAAGCTCTGGAAGTACTTCCACTCATACATATGAGTTTAGGTTTTTCTTCAAATCTCGTATTGAAGGTGCAAAATCAATGGCAGCTGCTTCTGCTACAGCTACAATGGGTTCCGCCTCTTTGCTTTCTAGTGCAGGAATCCGTAATATCGTGCTGGGACTCTAGCTAAAAGCTAATCCGTTCTCTTGCCCTCATCCAGTTACGAGTTGCTAAGCTACTGAGGAATCTAGCTATGAGCGATCCCGACTCTCGTTACTAAAATCCAGTTCGTGTCTAATCTCTAGTGTTTCGTTCTTGTCTTATTAATCTAATCAGCCGGGGATCAAGAAGACCTTCTTTTCGGTGTGCTTTAGCCAGTAATGCAGCTGGAAATAGAATGGCATTTCCCTTGGCTGAACCTCTCTGCCCTACCACCTTCTTTCTGAATATCGAGCTCCCGGTCTGATCTGACGGTTTTTTGCTCTTCTAAGGAAAGTCGGAATGGCAGCTGTGAATTCATTATTTGAATGAACTGTACTCTCGATTCCCTTCCATAATCTGTCTTTCAGTGCGCCAGCTCATTAGCATCTTTATTACGTTCAAGAAGGAGGGAGGTAGACATACTTTCATCTGTACGGACGGTCACGTCGAAAGATTGAATGCTGTGAGATAGCATATCGAGAAAGACCCAACCCGACGGGTCATTCCTTCTCATATCGATTGTTCCGGTCGCTTCCCCGGATCTACTTCTTTGTAATCCAGCCACTTTACAATCTTCATGATTCAACCATCTGCCCTCCTTTCCTCTCTCAAAGGGCGCACGGACTATTCTCTCTTAGCAACTACCCGAAAACCGCTTTCCTTCCTCTCTTGCCGGTGTCAAAGTCAGTGCTCTTTTCTTCTCTTCAGAAACTTAAAGCCACAATAAGGTGAATAACTTCACTTTGATTCCTGCACCTCTTTTGCTCCGTTTCTGATCCGAGAAGGCTGCTAAATTAGAAAGAAGGTATAGATGGGAATGATATTGGTCAAACAAAATGGATGTGTTATGTTAGATTCCGTCAGTGGATGTTTCCAAGTTTTCCTTTCCTTCGCTTTCTCTTAACTGACTCTGAGACTCAATCGTCTGACTTGGATTCGCATACTGGGGTAAAGGTGACCCTATCCTCTTGTTGCCTTAAGGCTTCCTTTAGCTAAGGTTTTTATTCCTCACTCATCAAATCAAGTAGACAGACTTCTAGATGACGTGGCCCTTTCCTGACATCATCACACCCGGTATGGGTATCCGTTTTCAAAAACAAAAAAGAAAGGCAATAGGGGCAGCCTTACTCGTGACCTCTCGCTCCAAGTATGGAGCTCGTACCCTACGGTCGAGCATCAGAAAGAACCTCCCCCTACCTACCTAAAGGGTACGCATCTCCGTAAACTAAACCTTTTAGTCGAGCCACATTCTGTTCATGGACTACTTACTCCATCTGGAAAGGGCTTTCCGCCAGAAGGGAGGTGAAATGCTTTCTTATCACAGTGGATATGACTGCTTTCCTTTCCCAGAACTCTATCCCGTGATCCGCAAAGGCCTCTCTTTACGAAGAGTGCTCACATAAGAGAAATTGTACATGCAATTTCTCTTTATCCCAAGCTGTCACACAATCCTTTGTTCCACTTCAAAAAGAAAGTTTGATCTTATCTTAGATCGATATCCAGTAGTAGTATAGTGTAAGGTAGGGTTGGGTATAACAGGACTTGAACCTGCGACCATTAGGTTAAAAGCCCAATGCTCTACCAACTGAGCTATACACCCTAAAAAAGATGTAGGGGGACGGATTGGTGCGGAAAAGAGGGCGGCCCCTCTTCTTCTCATCATAAGGGGCGTCGGGCTCTAAAGCCGGCCTTACTCAACACGTCACTAAGATAAGAAAGGTTGCTTGTTTCCACTCATTGAGGATTTTATCTACAAAAGAAGGTCAACGGGGGATACTCGACGTTGCTCTCACTGACACCATCTACGAGAAGGTGAGGTCGTCTTTCGCCGCCATACGGTTCGCCTTACAAGACGGATAAGGGGAGGAGCGGTTATCTATGTAATTACGGTCTTTGTTTTGTTGGCCGTTGTTCCGGTCGAGCACTCTCTTTTCTTAAAAAAATTCCGTCTTACCATGACTCCTGACCAACCCGCGAAGGGTTGTGAGGTTGGATCAGGTACGAAGAATGAATCTATATCTGTGTACGGAAGGCCGGCGGCCGCGTGACTGTTCGAGCGTAATGCAGTGGTGGTTGGTTCCGATTCGACAAGGGTAGAATGCCTGGTCGAAGGTCCAGTACAGTAGGTATCAGGCGTGTTCGTTTTGGCTCCCGAGCGAGAACGAGAAATAGGCACCATCCTTGCTGCTACGTACGTTGACCTTGACTTGACGGATTTATCCAATTGAACCCACAATCAAAGGAGGACCACATGGGGCTCGACGAAACAGAAAGTATCAGCATTAAGAAACCTCGTGGGGTTAGCAGAAAGAGCCGGCATTCATTTCTTCATTCATATTCATAGCTGAGTCTACTAAAAGAGGGACCAGCCTCATCGTGGTGATTATAGGACATCTATGATCGTTCACCTCTAATGTGACACGTTCCCTCTCAGTTATATACGGCATCAGTCGGCTAGGGAGCGGGTCCCCTCTTTTCTTCTTTTCTTCTTCCGGGGAGGCAAAGTCGTCCCCTCTACTGATCGAACCCTCAGTTCGGAGGTCTTCGTCAACATGTTACGAGGCTCCAGTCTTCGGCGGGGCATCATTACTTGACTTAGAAAGGCGAACGGCAAGGGAAAGCGAAGTGCGCCTGGTGCGCTTTCTTTTTTCATGATATACCAATCAGAATGGAGGGCCTACCTACGTGATTGATAGAATCACTACATAGGGGGGGCACTTGATGCGGGAGAGGCATGAGTGCAGTTCGATCGTCGCGGTGTATTCGTTTGTAGTGAGTAGGGCCTGCCTCTTTCTCATCAGTTCGCCTCCGCTCTATTGAGCGGTCTCCATTCCTACGGCGGTTTTGGTGACGTCTCGGGCCGGATTGACTAACCTAACCCTTAATTGACGTGACGCCATAGTTGGGTGCTCCGCTTTAGTGTAATTGACGAAGGCTAGGCTAGGTTTGGTACTACCCAAATGAAAAGAGATGGGGGTCGATAGTTGGCAAGGAACTGGATCCCCCCCCCCCAAAAAAAAAAAAGGCCTGCTAGGTGATCGAAATCGCTCAGGTCAGTGAGGACTCACTCACTCACCTACTCCTTATAATAGTTTCTTCTATCTACGGAATTCAAAAGGCGACCCGCCGCGCCGGGCTATAAAAATAAGATACAGCTGTTGTACTACTTGACTAGTAAGAAAAAGCTTACGTAAGAACTGGAAGACTCTTGTATGTACAGTAACCCTTTACTTCTGCTATTGGTGGACTGTTCCACAGAAAGGCCGACAGAAGCAACGTTTTTTAGCGCGCAGCGCTTAGCTTCTGCTAGCGGCAGGCTAAAGGCTATGAAATAGGTTCAGTTGGAAGCCTAAGCCAAGAAGGTATGAACGAAGTGACGGATGAAATTCCTTTTCCCTACCCTAACCTAACCTAAGATCTCCGACTTATGCTCAGTTCTCCTCGGTCGGTCTCGATCGATTACTTTTGGTTAATTTAGTAGGTGTCGATAGCAGCAGAACCCATTCTTTGGTCCATACCACGAAAAAAAAAGTATGCCCTTTATTTCACTAGATAGCTGACGGTCCTGTTATACCGTACAGACGCGTGCTTGTCCAGTTTTTCAGGGATGGCTTCATCAATAACATCTGTCACCGAGAAAGGCTTTTACATGGATGTATGGGAACCAAGGGCTCCATTTAAGTAAGCCCGCAGCATCACTACCAGATCGAAAGTAAAGGTAAGTTTCGGTTCTAGGTAAAGATCCATAAGCACCAGTCCCAGCTCCTTAGCCAACATAGCTAGATCGAGTGTATTCGCTCCCCTCAAGGGAATATGAACTTATGCGCCTACCTTCGCTACTGGGACTGAACTTGATCTATTTTATAAATAAGTTTTCTTAGTGCTTAAACCAAAAAAGATCCTCAAACTCCGCTCCCCAAATTTAGGATTTAGGATGTAGGATGTGCTTTCTCTATTTCCGTGTCCTGCTCCAACTCGATTTTTCAGTGGTTACGAAGAGATTCAACCTTCTTTATGATCCTCAAAGGGTTCGGGTCTTCTTGTCTTGGTTCAACGCGCTACAGATCTGTATATGGGACTGGGGCAGGGGTTCTTCATCTATCAAGAGAGGGTTCCCGGTAATCAAGCTAGAACTCCTTCGGACCCTTGCTTTGTTTTATCTTCGGAAGTCTCTACTCAGACGGAGATGGGTTTTGTTGATCCAGGTCGTACTTTATTGACTCAAGGAAAGTAGGTTTAGAAGGTGACACCTCCGCTAATTGTCAAATTGCGTCTATCGGATAACTACTGTAATCTAATTTCTCAGGTTCCTCAATGCTGGCAAAAGAGCTTTGAGACGGAGTCCTTCCCGCCCCAGGATAGAATGTGAATCAATAATAAATGCGCCTAGGAACTACGATTCTGAAGAGGCTACGTTCCCGGCCTCCCCTCTTTCGGATTAGATTCTAGTGGCTTTCTCTCTTTTTTTCTCGCCCTAGCAGCAGAAGGCTACGCTCCTCGGATTCGTACCTCAGACTTAGAATCTTCGTCCTAAAGTTCTTAGAATTCAGTGGCATGGCTGAGGGGTATCTACTAAATCTTACCTTCTGGATTAAGCCTAGCCGACTATCGCTATCGATGCTTTTGGAGATAAAGTTAGCCCTTAGGTTCAGAATAAGATCCCCTTTTTCCATCTAGACTAAGCCTAGAAAGAGAGTGAGCCGATCAGAACTAGGAGATGATAGGATAGCTATGCTGGCTGAAACGCGCTTCACCTTAAAAGAGATACTTTCTTAAGGTGATCGGTTCATTGGCAACGACAGATAGGCGCGATCAAAACATTGCTAATATGAGACCATCCTCTGCCGGAGGGATCAGTTTGACCAGGGCTCAAATCAGACCATGTAGGGCTTATTCTTTCTAAGAACAGTAATCCCAGGCTGATTAGAAAGCTTACGGACCTGAACCACTGGACCAAGACAAATATATAGACAGTACTATACCGAATCTACTTTTTAGACTTCAACAGAGCCTGGACCACTAGTAGACCACGAGACAAAGAAACGGATTTCACTTCAAGTGAAAAAGAAAAGCCAGTCACTTCGCTCACCAAAAGAGAAAGAACAAGGCGAAAGCATAGCTTGATGAGATCCGGGATGAGGAAAAACCAGTATGACAGAAAGATGCCACCAGCTGTAGAGATTAGAAAAGAACTGTACTTGACCTTCTAGCACGGAACGGAATCACATTCTATTGAGAGAGCAAGATGAGCGGAAAAAAGAGAGTCCCGCCCCATAAAATAAAAAAGGGCGCGCTAGAAGAGCGGGCGAAAAGAAAGAGAATTTTGAAAGGTTGGAATTGTCCTGGTAGGACGTAGATTCCAAAAGATGGGCCGTGAGCCCGGAATCAGAATGGGTGGAATCGGAACTCCCGTCGAGCAAGACTGAGCCTTCACTTCAGCCCTAGGAACAATGCCTTCGGAAGTGGCAGAAAGCAGTGAGAGACCATTCCATATTCTTTTCCTCTTACTCTTTATTCTACGAATCTATTGGACAAAGAATCATCGCATTCCTTATTTCCGGGCTTACTCCTGCCTTTCCTGAAACCAAAGCTGCACACTTACTTACAAAGAATCCTTTCCTCCCTCGCGCTGATTTAATGATTTAAGATAAGAGAGCGGCCGTAGGAGATACAGCCAAAGCCGAATTCCAAACCAGATAGCTCATTTCCTTTCCTCAGCTCAGAGAACTTCACTTGCTTGACAGATTAGAATAAGACTGATTGATTCGTCTTCTTCGGGCAAGTTACAAGACAGAGATGATATTTACCGTTGATTCTATGCACAGTTTCATTCCTTATATTCTATAAATAATTTAAACGGATGCCCGTGTGGTGCAGACTCTATTTGAATGGGGTATTCTTGTTACCCTAGTTGAATTAGGCTCATTCCTTCATCTTACTTACCTGTGCATCTCAACCCCAGACAGGAGATGACTTTGATTACCCGTTCCGCACCTGTATGACTGAATTTCATGCTTCAAAGCAGAGTTGAATCAGGCTTGAAACCCTAGCACCGAACCCTAGAAGTGAACTACTCGAATTCAAAATAGGCTAATGAGTCCGCTGCACACTTTCTATATCCGTACCTAATGCCCCAGGAAATCCAATCATTCGACTGAGAGTTCCGATCCATGTACTGTGCCTCTGAACTAGGACTCCTTACTTGACTTCAGAATGAGATGAGGGATCTAATACAGAATTCCTAGCCATCACAGCTTCCGGCTTCCCTTCCGCACCTGGCTTAGTTCATTTCATTCAAACTAGGCTAACAGAACTAAGTGAAGTCGTTTCATTCTCTTCCCCCCTTGCGTATTGCGTACTTACTTAATAAATGAATGAAACACAGTCTAATGCCTTCCTTCCCCCTCACTCTCCTCGGTCAAGTGCTTAGATAAGTTTTTTAAGTGAATGGTAAGAAAAGGTTTGGTACTCGGCTCATCTTGGTTGAGTTGCTTAGAAAGCTCCCTCCTCTCGTCGGCCAAGCCGCTTCTCCTTCATCTGTCTTTTTCTTTCCGCCTAAAAGAAAAGGGAAGATTAGCCCCTGCCCCTTCTCTAAAAGCTTCTCTGATTCTGTTGACATGAATGAAGCCGTAGTAGGTCAAGAATCGGTTTTTCTAATGAATGAACCGGCCTGAACTGAAAGGGAAGAGTTTGATTTCCAGCCATAGTCATAGCGGGCACTCTTTCTTGCTTCTTGTCTACTCCCATGCCTGCTTTCGGTAGGAAGACAAATAGGGGATCAATATCAATCAAGATTGTTCGTGATGCTGCTGCTTGATTTTATGTAATCCCGGGGTCAGGCTCAGACTCGGATTCCTAGTCGGAGCTGTTGTTTTCCCGAATCGAAGGCTTTCTGTGGCCTTTCACTTCTCCCACTAAGATCAGACCTTTTCTGATTTGGATTTCCATTTTTTCTCCTTCCATGGAACCTTATCTGCCTCTGCCTCAGTAGCCGACTTTGCTTTTGGTAAATCTGTATCCGCTGCCCCAGGTGGGTATGCAATTTGTTGCATATAGCTTTCGAAGGTCGGGACTGGCCTAGGCGCGACGGCCCCCTCTAAGATGACAGATCTATGAATGAGTCGTCATCGTCATTGAGGTCATCAATCAAGGAAAGCGGATTCGTGATGACTATCATAAAAGAGATCCAGATTCGAAGCTGGTCATGCCCTTTTCCTTTGAAACGAGCGGTGCGTGTGAGCTACCGAACGAACTTTGTTTAGCATTTCAGTCTTGGGTGGCATCTCCAATGATGTTCGGCATGGTGTCAACTTGATCTCGCTGTGAAAGCTTCAGGGTTAGACCAAAGGAAGAGAAGGCGTCAGGACAGACAAAAAGCCTAAAAGCTTACAAAAAAAGAGCACTAATGGCCCCTTTTCGGAAAGAGCCCGTCACGTCAGGGTCCCTCGTCTTGTAGTTACATGGTATGGCTAACGCTCCTTAGAGAACAGATCCGCTTCCCTAGGCGGGGGCACCCCGGCTCTAAGAATAGCTCCTAATCTGGGTAATAAAGGGAGTGAGTGCAAGCCCCCGTGGTTGTTAGTCCCATAGGTATAGAGCACGATCACGTGAAGAAGAGCATACCACCGATTGATTCATTTGTCTGATTCGGTATGTAGGCACAGATAAAGCGTTCCGGCTTGAGCCGATAAAGTCTCACCCTTCGATGTACATCCACAACTTCTCAGCTCTTTCATTGCAACTCACCACCCAACCTCTCTCCTTCCCATGGGCAAGCGCATCCTTCAGTTAATGCTTCGCCCCTCAACTGCCGATGATATTGATCTTTCCTTGCTTCGAGTTCGACATCCTCTCAAGTCAAGATAAAGAATCGGAAATCTTTTATTTTAAATCTTTATTTTGCCTCCATCCAGCCTGAATTACGCCCTTTTTACCCTAATAGAATGAATGGCCCCTCCTGGCTAATGATAAGATTCTCAATGCTTGATCGGCCAGGGATGAAGCTACTTTGGAAAGGGCCAAGAATTTCATTCAACAAGAAGAGGCCAGAAGATGCGATTCAATCAGCCAGATGTTAAAAAAAAAAAGGCTGTCTTTTGATTGAAAGCCCCGGCCCGGACGGAATTCATTTTGTATTTGTAGAAGAAGTCTTGGCCAATTGTTAAGTAGAAGTAGTTGAGACGGTGCGAAAAGCTTTTCATTGAGGTGAAGAAAGATTGAATTCCTCTTTTGATCACACTGATTCCTAACCGACCTCTTCTCGGAAAACGAGTCTCGCCTCAGCAGTTTTTTCCCAGGGAATGAAGAGGGACTGATGACTTTCCTGCTTGACTTTTTTTACTTGAAACCATTTTCCATCTCGTGAGGGGGTGTTAGCATACGGCCGGTTGAAAGGGAACTGAATGCGTCAAGTCTTCACTCCGGATTCCACGTTGCAATCTCTGCCGACTTATCCTCTGCAATTAGTCTAGCCAAGTCCACTAGAAAGGGATTCGTGAACAACAGCATCAGTGAATCCCTGACGTTCCCTGGAGAGCTAACAGCAGCTGATGAAATGGCAAGTGCCAGGCTAAAGGCAAAGAGCATATTCCTGCGAACCTTCGAAGAGATTTTTCACAGTTGAACAGGAGGAAGAACAGCTTAGCTTCTTCAATAAGAAAGAAGAGAGAGCTCCGGGGAAGTAGATCCAGCGGAGACCAAATCATCTTTCCGGTGAAGAATCGATGAAGGGAATGCGCAAGCAAACAAAAGACATTTCATTAGTAGACGGGGAAAAAGAAGAACATGAGATCATGGAGTAGAAAGAGGGAGTCCGGCTTTGGTTCATTGGCCCCTGGCCGGCCTTTTTCTGCCCCCGGACTGTCTCCTAAGACACCCCTCCAAAATAAGGTCAAAGTCGTGTATCCGCTCTCAGATTCGCATGAGCTACGGCTCTCGTCCTGACCGAGATCTATTCTCGGGAATCCTCTCTCTTTCTGCCAGTGCCAGCCTCTTCCTCGAGCACGGGGTTAGGGGAAAGAAAGTTCTCTCATCTCAAGCAAGCCCACCTCTCCTGCCAGCTCGTATGTTGCCAAACCTCGTTTCGTACTTTTTGGCGAGTTGCTTGTCTCCAGTAAGAAAGCTCACAAGGAAGAAGCTAACCTATGATTTAGTCGAGTTGCTTCGCTCCCCAACTCGTTTAAGTCAACCGATGCCATGGGTCATTCCCTTGTTTACGAAACAGGGCTATGAAAAGCATCGAGAAAGAGGATTGGAACAACTACCTCCCAGTCTATCGGGACTCTACCTATTTGGTTGATTCTTGCCCTGGGCTTCACTCCCTTAATCCCGTTCCTTCGCTCTCCGGGCTTCTTCCTTCTAGGCGAATAAGTGCATAAACTTCTGTAAATAAAATAGAAAGACAAACTTATGAAGAAAGCACCGGTAAGGTTGTACCTAAGCCTAAGGGCTGGCCTGGATGTAATTCCCTCCGCGAGCTACCGGATCTAATGCACCATTCTTCGGCCTATTACTAACAGTTTCGATGTACCAGATCGTCTTGTGTTTCATCAATATTCGGCAGGAGCTTTGATTCACGCCCTTATTCCTTTGCTTTCAATGGGAGCTGGGTCTTATGTCACCTCTCCTCTTCCTCTTCTTGTGAGCATGAAACCATCAAGAGTCAAAGCTGAGACAAGGCTAATCGCTAATCGTGATGTCTTACTATATTTTAATGCCTTTGTCCCTCGCTTACTTTAAAGCTGGGTTGCCAATGTTCGAAGACCTGTAGTTTCTGCTGTCAGGATAGCAATTCCTCTTTGTTTACATGCTACCCTCGCGTGACCTCACCCCAGGTAAACCGAACCCGGCCGTAAATTTGACTTTCTCGGAGTTCCTTCTTTCTTCTGCCTCTCCAATCAGATCTAACTGGCTGGCACTCCCGGATTGGCTGCTTTATTACTTTATGCCAACTAAGACATATATCAAAAAGGCATGAAAGCCTTCCTCTAAAGGGTTTGTACCAGTACTTATCGAAACTCCAGTTTTCCAATGCGTGAACTTCTTTTATTTCTGGGCATGCTAAGATCGCTTATTCCGCATCAACTGGTGATTCTTTTCACCCCTAAAGTAAAGAAGTCAAATCAGTTAATTAGTAAGTTCCGTCGCTCCCAACCAGTTCTTCTTCGACCGCGAGTGAACCATAGCCTTTTACCGGAGATAGCCTTTTCTTTTTCTTCACTTTCGTCATTAGAGTGAATCGGTTTATGAGAATTTAATGCTTAATTCGGGTATAAGTCTTCCAGGTGAGTGTCAGCGAAGAGTGGGAAGGTGGTAATGAAATTGGCTCCAATGCCAATAAGAAAGCTGCCACTAATAAGTTAAGTGAAGTGCATCAGAAAGGCGTGGTTGGCCAATAGAAGCTGTTCAAGGCATAACTATAGTTATTCGCCGATAGGTGGAGTATGGAAGTTAGGAAGAGAGGGTTGGACTATCTTGGCTCTCTCAACAAGCATGGCTCTTTCTTAAGCTTAAGCCAGTCAGGCATGCGTCTTTCTAGCGCTGGTAAGGCAATGCTAATTCTTTCTTGGACATGTAGTGCCCTATCCATTAGTGGGGCTCATCAAAAACTGGACTTCTAAATGATTTCCAAGCTTAGTTCATCCGGGAGCGTAGTGGTTTCAAGAGCTGCATGTCTACGAAATCTTTATCTTCCGCTCTCATTACGATGATAAAAAGCAATTCTTTGGTCTATCTTTCTCGAGTGGTCAGTTCTCAGGGGTTGGATGAAGCAGTGGCTGCGTTATTGCCATTGGTATTATGGCACAATGCTGTTTTAGGATGTGCTCTGGGTGACCTATGGAATTTAAGGCTCCTGTTGTGTTGTAAAAACCCTTTGGGCCATCAACCGAACTGATTCAGAGCTGGTTCGGTTTGGGCAACTATGGAAGTTGTATGATCAGGTAACCACTTTTGGTATCCAATTCCGGTTGCCGGAGTCACGACAAGCCCCTTTTGTTTGGGGTGGTTACTCGGAGGATCATGTTCCCTGGTATCACGATATCAAAATGCTGTTTTCTCCTTGGTCTTTTTCGATCGGCGTAACTAGAAGTAGGAACTAGACCCATGTTCTTTAAGGCACCGTCGGCCCCTCCCTTATGAATCTACCAATCTCATCCTTTTTCTTTTTTCTGGGTTTACGTCGAGAGAACGGATAGTTCGTAATGTATGTTAGGAGGGTACGAGAAATGCTCCACTGGCAAGGTCCTTTCAAGCAGGTAAGGAGAATCTTTCTAGAGGTAAGGAAAATATACATACAGATACAGATACTGCTGCGGGGACAGGGATAGCTTTTCCATCAGTCCCTTGGGCAAGGAAGTAGGCTAGGCAATCTAGTGAAAAAACAAGTGATCTATTTGAAAGCTGTTACATTTCATTTCCAGGGTGAGAGTGTCCTTAATCGAGTATGAGTCCCCGGGTATGCTTTTCCAAGTCCAAGTGTTCGAAGGAGGCGAGCTCCCTTTAAGAAAAAGCCCTTTCCTGTTACCGTTGATTCCAGGTAGTTTCTTGAGGACGTGAGCAAGACAGATAAAGCTAGTTTATTGTGCAGAAAAAAAAGTAAGACTTTCCAGCTTTTAAGAGAAAGCAAGCACTCCTAATCGGCTGTTGCAAGCTCAGGGCGAGGGGTGGCACTCAATTTACTGTCGAGAAGGCGGATTCTGAAGTGTGTCACATCCGAAACCCGCAAATCAAGACAGAACTCTTCTTTTTATAGAATATTCTCAGTCATATTCAATCTCGACTTATTCAAATAAGCCGAACATTACACGCAAATAGAACAATGAACACTTTAAGAAGTGATAAGCGAATTCACTCATTAAGGGGTCATAGTAGAATTAAAAGCTTCTCTCGCTGCCTTCGATTCAAAGTCAAAGAGTGGTGCGGACTTACCTAACCCTATACAGAACAGAAGACAAGTAAACTTCCCTGATACGAAAGCCTTGGATAGTAGGGACAGGGTAAACCATAAACTGCCATAAAGGAATCCATATCTTTCCTATCGGCTATCTTGTGGTCTAGCTATGGTCTAAGATGGGAAGGCCTGTTTCTAAATTAAATAGTAGGAGGATAGATAGGGCCAGGCCATAAGCAGAGGAGCAGGTTGAAAGGGTCTCATGCTACGATACGAGTCGAATACATAGAGGTAGAGTTCGGGTTAATAGATAGAATTGGGAAACCCCCTCTCCCTTTTGTCGGTGATACAGTCGTCGCGGCTGGTTAACGAGATTGAACAAAGTCAAGGGCGCGACGGGGTCCAGGCAAGGGTTTCGGTGAACTAAGTAGTAAATTAAAAAGAAAGTCGCTTTAGGAGCGGTTGCTAAGCTCTTTCTCTAGTCAAGGTCATCGGCGAGGTAGAACCATTCTTTTTGGTTTGGGTGTTAGCGCTAGGAGAAGGCGAACTAGCAGCCGTATCAAAGAAGTTGTTCGTACTGACCTCACGCTTAGGGTTCGCTACCCATAAGTCGTTCTGCGGAACTTTCTAAAATTCTAGAGTTCCGAATGGAGGAGACTGATTCAAGAGAAGAGGCTTCGATTGAGCCCATGACCTTGCTTGAACTAGAATTGGATAGCGGGGACTGATACAGGTGGTCGGCTTTAGCTTTGCTAAAGGCAATGAGGGAAAGCTTTCTAGTCTGGGCAATTCACACTAACCGAATCTCGCATAGAATCCATAAATGAAGAAAGCATCTCAATTGGAGAAAAGTTCGTTTTCCTCAACGAAATTCCACTCATAAGTAGGTTCACATCGTGATCTAAGTTTCATTTCCGGTTATGATACTGGTAAAGAGTCCTATTCTTCTCCCCGGGTTATGAAATAATTCAATAGCTCCGGGCCCCTCACTGCATTCCAGGGCAAGCCCCTCCCCGATCCTCCCATTCCTACTGGATTTTAGCAAAAAGAGTATGAACACTGTATCGCTATGCCCCTCGCTTAGCCCCGCTCTTTGGTTTAGGATGGATCCGGACTGGACTAAGCCTGAAGATAGAATTACGGACTGGAAGCGAAAACACCGTCAAAATGGCTTCTTTCTTTGTCTCCGCTGGACTTGTTTTGTAATAGCTTGATGAGCTGAACCAAGCCAAACAAGAGATATTACGTTCTACCTTCTGCTTCGAGCCCGGCCGAGAGCACGCTTCCCGAGAGTCTCTTCCTTCCTAGAAATAGAACTATAACTCTCAAACCCGTCCCGTCTCCTTACTCGAGATATCTGAGATAGCTCTGTCAACTAATAACTTATAATAGACGAGCCCATTATCCTTCTGTTCTGAACTTGCTTCTTGGTATGGTACAGGAGGAGGGGCGAAGAATTCTAGTTCTAGTTCTGCTTCTGCCTAATCTTTAGTACCGCTTTGAGATTGAATCTTTAGAACCATGTGCCTAAGAGGGCGAGGACCTTTTAGGCCCTAATTCTTCCCCCGGTTCTACCTCCTTCTGCAATAGTGATCTATCCCGTCCACCCGCGAGCTATCCATTCCATTCTAACCTGTCTTTGCCTAGCAAGATACGTCTAGTTCTCCCTACGCTTGCCTATCTCAGTAGGAAATTGGAACAGTCTCCGATTTCAAAGGCGAAGCCGAGGCAAGAGCTATACCTTCTGTTCTGGAACCGGAGCAATAACTGCTATAAAGGAAGCAGATGCGCAGGAACGATCCCTAAAGCAAATACTCGGAATGCTCCACGACTAAGTATACCCATTCAGACTCGCTTTTGTTCAATTATAAATAAATAACCACTTTAATGGAGATTTATAGCATCATTCAAGTAAATACAGATTGAGATCGTAGAAACATGAGCTTGTGATATAGCTACACCTAATTCCAAACCGGTTAATGCAAGAACTATAAATAAAGGACCAGGATCTCCTATGAAATAGAAAAGATTATTCATACATAGCATAGTCCAAGCGAACCCACTTAAAATCTTTACTAAACTATGACCGGCCATCATATTAGCAAATAAACGTATTCCTGAGCTTAATGCGCGAAAACAATAAGAGATTAGCTCAAGGAGTACTAAAAAAGGCGCTAACGGCAGTGGGACTCCTGCAGGTAATAAGAAGCTTAAAAAATGAAGCCCATTTTTTTGAAAGCCCACTATAGTAATGCCAATAAAAATCGAAAATGAGAGACCCAAAGTAATGAGAAAATGACTTGTAACTGTGAAGCTATAAGGTATCATACCCTGAAGATTACGAAATAACGAAAAAGTAAAAGTGACCAAGATGCGAGGGAAAAACTTTTGTTTTCCGGAAAGACCACCTATTTGTTCGTTTACCGGGTTCAGCACGAAATCATAAAGAAACTCTACCAAGGATTGCCAAGCATTTGGTACTAAGGTTCCTCCTCCCTTTTTAGTAACAAAATGAACCAGAAGTAGGACCAAACTGAGAGTTAGCAACATAAAGAAAGATGGATTTGTGAATGAGAAATACAAGTCCCCTATTTTCATAGGAATCAATGGGAGAATGGCAAATTGCTCAAGTGGGCTGTTGGGCGTAATCGTAAGAAAGACTTTTCATTTCATCCCTGTAGTTCCGCTTCTTGCTTTCCAAATTCAGGAAGACTTGTCGAAAATCGCTTGGTCCAACCAGCATGGGAGTCGTCGGGGCATTGCTTGGGACGAGTTAAGTAAAGACTGGCTACCTAGTTACACTACCTCACTGCACACCAACCAGAGACCACAATACAAAAATCTCTGCTTGCTTCGAAGCACTTCTAGACCGCACAACTGCCGTCTACTCGAATCTACTCGGAACTAGACTGCGCCGATCTGTCGATTCAATCTATGGCATTCTTCTTCTATACGATAGCTTACCCCGTTTTCCATTCATATGGATTTGGGTTTTTCCGCACCATATTTAGATCTTCCTCTTCTTCGATCCGGAATTCCCAGCAAATCCTTGACTCCTCGAATACAATGGGATTTCACACCTGGCGAATCTTTTACTCTACCTCCTCTTATTAAGACCATAGAATGTTCCTGCAAATTATGACCTTCGCCTGGAATGTGAGCAAATATATCATGTCGATTGCTCAACCGTACTTTGACTATCTTACGTAGAGCTGAATTAGGTTTTTTAGGTGTTCTCGTTGAAACACGCAGGCATACTCCTTGCTTCTGGGGACATTGATCCAAAGCTCGAGTACGGTCCGTGCGCCGTTTTTCTTCTCTACCATCACGAATCAATTGATTTAATGTAGGCATCGCTCTTGACCTTGTCCTCTCCCCTTATGCCCTATCACTAGTGATTACTCCCAATCCAAAGCACCCCTTTTCCATTCATAGAGAAATCCAATCGTCAAAATCAATAAAAAGGCCATCATGGACCAAAATCCAAACAGATCAATCTTGTTGAGAGAGACTGCCCAAGGAAAGAAAAAGGTTACTTCCAGATCAAAGATAATAAATAAAATGGAAACAAGATAAAATCGTATATCGAAACGACTTCTGGCATCACCGAAAGGGTCGAAACCACATTCGTAGGCCGACAATTTTTCTGGATAGGTCGAACTAGGGGAAGCAAATAGAAAAGGAAGACCGAGTAAGATCAAAGAAACTAGCAGACTGATCACTAAATAGATACAAATAGGTGCAAATTCTAACATCACCACAGCCCACTGGGTTCATTCGCTCTGCTCGTGGAGCGGAATACCGGAAAAAAAAGAAAAATCATGAAATAGGAATTGCCTACCCGCTTTCCTTTCGGTCAGCTGCCCCGTGACCAACCTCACAGGTCCCACTCAATCTTTTACACCGATGTATCGTACTCCCTCGACCAGGTCATCATAAGAAAGCAAAATCTTTCCGAAATGAGAGAAGGAGGGAAGGCGGGCTACAACTAACATAATAGCCAGCTGAGCTGAAAAAGGCTAGCTAGCTAGGCTAGCGCGCAATGGCTTTCTCTGATAGGGGCTCGCTTCTTCGACGCTCCGAACAACCTATACGACGGCTCGCTTTCTCTCAGCCACAAGTGGCTTAAGTAGTGGTCGGCATTCCTACGTGCTCCTCCGCCCCCCTACTTTTTAATCCAAAAGGTGCCTTTGAATGTTGTCGTGACGCTTTGGTTACGAAGGTTACGGGGGTCTGGGTTTATGGATGAATTCAGTCAGCGAAAGTCCCTCAAACTCAATCAATATCAACAACATGTCGTGACGCTTGGTTGATTTTGTCAGAAAAGTAGGTTTCGGGGGTTCATTGATTAGTACACCTCTGGTGCTGGTAAGGTCGGGATCGTGGTCGTCCATCTCCAGTTTGCCGGCCGATAAGATCTCTGAGATTGACCAGACAGCTGACTTGGTTTGGCTATTCCTTTCTATTGAAAAAGAGTCAGCTGTCTGCGCGAGTCACCTTCTTCTAGGCTCCGCTGGACGACACGGCATTCTCGTTCAAATATAGGCCGGCCGTCCTTGTGATGGTTCCCAAGGATCCAATATGATACCACTTAGGTCTACGTTGCCACGATATTGTTCTATGTAAGCGGGCGGGCTTGTTAGAAGTTCGGCCCGGTTTTTTTTGGTGTCGTAGGGGAGGGATTGACCTTTCTAACGCATATTCAGTCGTACCGGCATGGCCCCATTGATTTGTTTTCGATCGGAGCATAAAGCAGCGCAACCCGGTTCTACTTGACTAAGCCTCGTGCTCGTCCAAGGAGGGAGTTTGCTTTACCCAACTCCCTTTTTGATAATAAGGCAGAAACCCCCGACCGGACATTCATTAGTTTCGAATGAAGAATGAGGAGTGCCCTGCCCCAGATAGCACCTACTCCTAACAAAATGAAAAGCGTTACTTTACTAAACAAGCAAGAATAGAAAGGGCTTTTCTCGCTTGTTGCTTTCTTCGAATCGCATGCTTGAGCGCAAGAATACATATAAAAGCTTTCCTTGAGTTTTCAATAAAATAAGGGGCGCCCCATCTATAGTGACGGGGCCTCTTTCAATAAAGCTCGCGCTAGGCGCTCTTTTTGGCTTCCCTAAAATCGAATATTTTAGAAATTGGTAAAGACCCACCCCTTGTTTCAGTCAGAATGAGTCCCCGGGACCCCGGGACATTGGCTTCCGCCAACAGTGGACTATTAAGGATCGCATCCCGCGCATATTCTACATTATAGCCTGCAACTGATTCAGCTTCCGCTTCTGGGAGATCAAACGGAGCTCGATTAGTTTCTGCTAGACAAGAAATGAAGAACATAACCAATACAGGGAACAAGGGAATACCAGACCATATCTGCTTTTGCGCCATGACAATCTCACTCGAATTACGGGGACCCACACATATTAGTACAGTATACCGGAGTCCCCGGCCAGAACCACACGTGCAAGTTTCCCTGCATGTGGCTCGTCCGTGCTTTCCTAGGCGCTACCTGTGACTCGGGAGAAGGGGGCGGAACTGCACACTTTCGTGTTCAGAGCATTGTCTGAGTGAGTAGGCAGCGCCTACCAAGCAAAGCTTTCTTGAAGAGGCTGGGCTGCGTACTTTTCGGCGCCCACCTTTTCTTTAGGTGTTGGGGCAAGCCCCAGGAAAGTCTAGGTTGGCTCCCAGCTCCATCTCGGTCGGCATCCTGCTCTCGAGGGAATGGAGTCCTGGAGCGAACTACTCATTGCTGTCTTGCCCAAGGAAGGGCATTTGGAACATTCTTTTTAGGGAGGGAAAACGTGGTTGACAAGCCACTTCGAGGAGGCGACTGGAGTGCTTTCATCAAATAATGCATGTGGGCTGAGCCATTCCCATCCCGACGTGGTGGCCCGATTCGGCCTGGCCTGGTCGGGAAGAGATTCACATAGAGACAGACTACTGTTATCTGGGAATATCTTTCTATGTTAGCTAGCGGGGGCGGGCTTTGCTTTCCTATGGTAGTCCCGCGGCGGCCTCTGACCGTCCGTCCCGTCTCATCTTGATTTGGCTATACTTGTATGTAGCCAGCCATGTTAGCTTCACATGAGAGCCTTTATAAAAAATATAAAAAATAAAAAGGCTAAAATAAAAAAAAAAGGCACTCATCAGTCGGCCCCTTTCCTATTCAGCCTTGCCACCTCTCCAGTTAAGAGAATAGGTCCCGCGGCCGCCCGCCTGAATCTATACTAGCTGCCACGCACGACCCGAACGATTTCAGCGCCCCTCTCCAGATAAGAAGCAAAGCGTGCCATCACCTACAGCCCTTTCCTCTGCCGGGGACTTCCATGAAATGAAAACGGGCGGCATCGTCGTATGCTCGACATTTGTTGCCCTGGTTTATACCCCGGAGTACTCCTATGGCCGATCTGTCACCCAACCTAACAACCTAAAGGCTTGGCCCCGTTCCGTTTGGAGTTGGAGAATGGGCCTTATGGCACGGCTTAGTCAGTTATTCTCGCAGATAAGATTCGGACCGCCACTTCTCTGAAAGCATGGTTTTTGCCTCCCTCCTTGGAGTTCGTCCATTCGTTGGGCGATCCCTTGCTCTCACGTTCGAGTGTTTGCTCGTCGTTTAGGCCGGTGAGTGAGATTTCTGCTCATTGCAGTCACCTCCGGGGTTCTTCGCACCTGGATAGTACCAGGACCCTTGTGCCCCGGCCCTTGATCAGAAAAAGCTGCCCGCCCTATGACCCACAACTCAAAACACGCCTTGCGACGAGACGCGGACATTCCCCATGCTGCGGTTCCCTCCGGTTCGTTCCCGGGTTGGGTTAGGGGAACATCCGAGCGATTGCCTTCGCGGATCCAAACGCGCTCACAAGGCGCACAATAAGAATAAGACCAATAGAGACTTCATAAGAGACCATTTGAGCTGCAGATCGTAATGCTCCTAGAAAGGCATATTTCGAATATAGAGGAGTGAAAGTTCCCAACAATCAACTATCATACCCTTCTATGAACCGTACGAGCACGTCCTCTGAAACCCCCCATCGTGCTTACGGCTCTATACCCCAACGTGACTTGCTCTGGCCCCGGCCCGCTCCGCACCTCGGTAAGCGGACCGTGGGAGCATGGGGGGCGGTATCCGCTTTTGACTGATATAAAATCTCTCTTTTGTCTCTTGCCAAAAAAATCACAATAGAAAAAGTTGTTCTTGCCGAGAAAGTCGCGTCGGAGACATCTTTATCTGAGGTTGGGTCCCCCTGTGTCGACCGGCTCATCTTCGGAATCCGAAAATAAAACAGAGACAGAACAGATTGTTTCAGTGACATATATACGAAGATCTTTTTCCCCTGTTTGAGGCCTCGTACGAATCAGTTACATGGAATCATGCAAAGAGGCTTGAAAGCCGGTGAACTTGACTTATCTTATGCGTCATTTTCAACTGATCATTCCTACCGATCCATTCTATTCCTTGGCTCATCATAAGGATAGCTACTTATAAGATAAGAGGGGAAGAAGACCTGATTCGTATCCATTATGAAATTCCAAAGATCCTTTCCTTCTAGTCGAGCTATCTATCGCTCCTTGTATGGAACTATTACCTTATCTTTAGAGCGTGATTCCAAAGCCCCTGCTACCCCTCTGTCAAGTGAGCTTCAAAAGGTGAAAGTCTTAAAAAAGTGCCCTATCGCGTAAAGCCAAGTATGTGTGGCCCGTCTTCGTGATTTCCCCCCTACACGCTTACCCTCTCGCGGATGTAACCCTTTCCCTATCGGTCGAGCTATTTCAAAAGCGGGTTCGCCAGGACCTACTAGTGATAGAAAGACGGATAATGTTTAATGAGGGTTGGAGACAGGTTTCGAGTCGCCCAATTCAGTTGTCACGGTTTAATGGTGGTAAATCTATAGTCCAGAGGTGGGTCTCGACTGACTTTCCTTTAAGAGGGTGCCTTTTTTTCGTAGCAGAAAGAGGGCTTGGGCAACTAAATCACGTTCGTACGAAAACGAGTTGGAATACTCTTTCCGATAGGGAAGCCGGGAGCGAAAGCCAACAGGCGAGGGTTTTGAATTCCAGAGTCTCAGCCGTAAGGGAACGAACTACATAGGATTCTCCAGCTTTTGATCTTAGAAGGCGACCCAAGGGAGGGCTGTGACTTATACGAGTGACCACCCCTCCCCCTATGGTCGAGCTGCTTCGCCCCTCCCCCTATGGTCGAGCTGCTTCGCCCCTCCCCCTATGGTCGAGCTGCTTCGCCCCTCTCCTGACAAGGTCAGTCTCAAAGACCCAGACTCTTTCGAATCTGTTTACAACCCACTACTCTTAGAGGTCTGTCGTAAACCCTTATACGAGCAACTCCGTGCCTTGGACTATCGGTCACGCCTCTTGCTAAAGTAAAGGCCATCTCTATCTACTGATCGGGGCTCTCTCTTTACTACCAAAATGCCCTTTCTAGTTTTTGATCTTGGCTCATCAGAAGGCTTAGCTATTCTCTCTCTTATTTATGTAAATTCATTAGAAAGACCCGTACCCTATCCCTCGAGCTGCCGGCTTGGTGTGAAGTGATCATAGCCTGGGCTTAGTGGAGTCCTTACGATTTTATGAAAGATCGAATGCGACTGGGATCACGGAAGGCTAGCGTTATGCTTTACTCTACCTATCGAATCTTCAAAGCGTAAGAACTGAGCTACTTCGTTCCTTTTCATCTTTAATAACGTGTTCAGTTAGAAGAGCAAATCCCCCTCTCCAACCCCCCAAGGGGAGCAGAAGATAACGAAAGGGAGACTTCTAACTAAATCATAAGACAAGCTCCCCATTCCATCTATCATATCATATCAGTCGAGTCGATCCGATTCGTTCTTATCTATAGATAACGCAAGAGAGAACTGATGACTTCGCGGATGGAGAGGGATTCGAACCCCCGGTATCCCTAAAAATACTTCGGTTTTCAAGACCGACTCTTTCAACCGCTCAGACATCCATCCCCTTCGCGCTTCGCTCGCCCTATCTATCCGCGAGCTGGCAGGTAGGGGCTTATCTATGTGATTCGCTACGCTTGCTTGCGCCTATCGGCGGGCTCTATTGCCTGCCGGTTAGCGAAACTTTGACGGTAGTACGAATCGCTACGCTTCGCTTGTTTCTATATGATAATATGCACCTACCTTGCTGCGCTCCCTGCCCTGCGGAGCAAGAGAGTGAAGAACGAATGATCCTCCAAACAAAAAGAGTGATCACGTCCGACGTGAGCGAGTGAGTGAAAGGCGTGGCAAGAGAGCGAGTTCAACTCGCGAACGATCAGCAAGTGAAGTACCGATCCTTTTGCGCCAGTTGCGAGACTGGTACTTGACGGCTCACGAGCATAGACTAAGGTAAGGTTGTCCATCACTTATTTTCTTTCTAACCATAAGAAGACTGAACGCCCAGCTTCGCGGAGCAGCTCTCTCCCCAGCCCACAGCATAGTGTGGAATCTGGATCGTTTCATCGAGCAACATTTCTTTTAGATAGAAAGGTGTTCTGACTCTATTGGATCAAGTCATAACCTACGCCTTCTACTAGTATACTACTATGGAGAGACTAAGCTCTATTTCAGAGATTGGGCTCTCTTACTGTGCTCCGCCCCTACTAGTAAGAAGCTCTTCCCGAGCCAGGTTCCCTGGATCTACGTGTTCCGGGGAGGGCCTAAATGGATGAATTAAGAGGCGCGCCCAGGGGCTTCAAGAGCTCTTGCTCTGCGTATCCTCCTACTTCTTATTCTGAGGATGAGGAATCATACGAACCGCCTACTCGCCCTACCATTCATTCTAAAAAAAAAAATGAAAGCTGCTCGCCTTCACTAAGAAAACAATCCCTCCCCTTCTGTTACCTATTTTGACTCATATCTTCGGTATACCGTGATACAAGACAAGCACAGGAAAGGTGCTTCTTCCAAGCGGTCCCTCGCCCTATTCTCTCTCAATTGCCTATCCTTTCTAGATGAGGGGGAGTACCTTAGCAGTAGCTTCCAACACTTAAGATTGACCTCCGTGAGTGCCAGATATGAATGGTTTATGAATTTCATACGGGACTACTTTCTTACCTATAAAAGTTCAACCATGACTAACGAAACTGACCTAAGATAGCTCTCTCTCTCAAATACAAATCCCAAGAAAGAGATTCCTTGGATAAGTGGATAAATTTCATTTCAATTTGAATTTAAGGCGTTTGTCCTACTTATATTATAGTATAAAATAGTATAAATGTATAAATCAGTCTTCCAGCCTATCGAAATTCGTGTTTTTCTCCACCAACAACACATGCACTTTGTTGGCACTCACTCACTCAAAAAAAAGGTTATTCAATCCACTAGTGCAACTGAAGGTGCGTAGCCTCTTCTGAACCGAAACAAGAAAGAACTCATAACCACTGCTTGTGAACAGCTCTCCTCAACTGAAGGCGCACCTACTGTTACTAGAAGTCTAGTCTCTCTCAGGTCCAGTTTAGATCTCGAACTTACTTACTTTACTTAATAGGCCGGAAGAGAGATTCTTCAGAAAACCCGATTTCCTGTCCTGTCTTAAGAACCTGACTCAAAAGAGAAAAGAAGACCGGACTAAAAGAGATATCACTTTTATATCCAGATTGGAACTGGATTTGAACGTCTTTGGATCCTGAGCCGGCTCCACTTTCCGGAATCCTTGCTCCTGGCTTATATTCACATAGGCCACTCATAAGAATAAGACGTTCAACTCCCTAAAACACGTATAATTGAGAGACTCATAATCTCATTGGGTAAATGCCTACCTTCGGGAGAATCTTACCGAACGAGTTGTGACCCTGTCCTCTTCGCTTCCCAAGATATTTAGGGAAAAGGGCCGTCGTCGGCCACCGCTTGCTGACGACGGAACGCATCGTCAATTAAAAGTCCTCGCGTTGGACTTAGTTGTAAGGGTAGGTGTTCGGCATGTCCCTTGCTTGCGAACTTATAGGGCGGGTTTGGGGATCCCATTCCTCACGTTTCCCGTTGTCCCCAGACTTCATTCTTTCAACACTTGTATACTTTCTTAATAGTCAGGCGTGTCCCTGTCTCTAACAAGTGTGTGTGATCCACCGATTTACTGAGTGACTCTTTCTTACCGCCCATCTCTTAAATTAAAGCCTTATCAGACTTCTCAGACTTCCGATCCTTTTTGCCGATTGAAGAATTTTATGGTTTCACGAGAAAAAGCCCGGTGCTTTCTAAAAGCCTAAATACAATCAAACGTGAGCGCTAACATTCGCGCAGCTCAAGGAGTTGCTTGTTGCTTTCGAGCCGGAGCTTGCTGGGTAGTCAAGTAGTCCGTGAAGGTTAAATCACACTTGTGTTAAACAAGCAGAGTAGTCAAGCCAGAGAGGCAAAAAAAAGCAAGAAGCGGCGATCGACGAAATCAATCGTACTTTCACTGCTGTGGACCGGCTTTCATAAAGCACCTTTGGGCAGCTGCTACTATTGGGATGGGATCCAATTCCGAGATCAATTCGACAATGAAACTCTTCAAGCAATGATCTTATCTATGTCATTTCTCTTGACGCGATACAAAAGACGACTTTCGAGAGTCACGGCTACGCCCCTTTGCTTGCTTCTTTTGGCATTCCACTTGGGACGAAAAGCATGGGCCTTACTCTTCTCTTCTCTTAAAGTACTTCCCCTTCCTTATTTGTTTAGTCTTGTTACCGCCCCGTGGGTCCCTCCAACCCGACAACGACTCTACGACCCTTGGGCGACTTTCCTATTGATTTAGGAACTATTGACATATTAGATCGGCATTGTCAAATGATTTAGCGCTTAGCTACTAAATTGAATAAAAATAAGTAGCTTCAACCTGCTCTTACAAGACGAATCTCTTTCTATACTATATTTAATTTACTACGCAGCATCTCGAAAGACTTATGTTAAAAGAAATCTCTCTTCTCTTGCTTATGAAAGTGTATCACTAGTGAATTGAACATAAATGGACTTGACCTGAGATAAGGTTTTCTCTACACTTCTCTTTTCTAACTACGAGTCAGATTTGGCTGCGCTCTTTCACCTATCGGCTCGGTAAGGTCAAATAGAATTCCGATCCTAGCTGACCCTACCCGGAGATCTCTTCAAACTTTGTTCGATTGGCTTAGAGTGTCTTCGCCTCTTGGGGCAAATTCTCCGTCACTTTCAATGCTCTCAGTTCCTTTCTTCCCCGAGACAATCTCTCAACATTAAGATGTTGACCCCTTTTTCTTTTCTTTTCTGATTCCTCTCAATGAAATTTGCCATGTTGCACTAAGTTACTTACGGATGTATGCATGCAGTCCGGGAACACTTTGGGGTGAACACCCATCCGAACAAGTAGGGTCAATAGTTCAGCATTTAGGCCGTAACATTTAGCAACAAAAAAATCTTTAACCCAACAAGTGCTCTCCGAACCAAGCTAGATAGTCTCCTATCACTAGGCTCACCAACCAACCTGGACTTTGATTCTTATTATTCCTACCGGATATAAAAAACCATAAGGATTGTTTCCAGCCATGAGTTGAGTTCCCATATGACATAAGCGTTCTTGGGTGGGCTGGACCATTCCATCCAATTTCATAGAAGGGGCCCAATTTCGTATTTTTTGGTCGGCTCGGCGATAGGCTTCGCTTCTACGACTGCCTCCCCAGCCGTTGCAAACACTGAGCGAGAACGGTGACGGGGCGCACAAAGAATGTCGTTGCGGGGGGATGCGATTCGCCAAGCCGGGGCAAACAAAGCCGGCCGGCCCTACCGGATTAGGAATGCGAAGGCCTCTCCTTTTTTCTCATTTTGTTTGAGGCGGGCCGAATAGAGAATGAAATGCAGAAATCGGGGAAGGAGGCCTTCCGGCCTTTTTTTTTTGGTTTAAGGGCTGCTCACCCTACCGAAGTACCAAAGGCTTTCGTTCTTATCGATCCGATCCGGGTTTCGATCTATATGACCTCCGGGCGGTACAAAGTACACCTCTTCCGTAGAGGCAGGTAGTAACCTAACCTTTAAGAGTCTCTGGGGGGAGCCCTCTTATCTATCAATGGAGGGATCTCCGTGCGTGGCGTGATAAGGAATCCTAGAAAAGATCGATCACGACTCCCTCCCCGGTCCCACGAAGATCTCTACATACTTGTCTGTTCAGCCCAGGACAACTGAGATCTTCTGGTCTGCGTGCGTGGGAGCAGCTCAAACAAAGAAGAGTCTGGTCTGAATTCGGGCCCGGCCCGCCCGTCTGCTGCTAGGTTCGGGAATAGCGCCATGCGAGGGCGCCGCTATGCCCCTTAATGAATCGAATGGTCCTTCGACCTTCATTTGATTCCGACGGCCGGCATAGATCTCATGAAACCCGCCCACTACGAAAAAAGCCCTGCCCTTTTCCTTCGCTACTAGGGAGAGTAAGCAACCTCTCTCCGCGCCGGACCGTCGAGTCGATCGTGTCATGTGCAACGTCCATCAATGATGGTTCATTAATGTCCATTGATTTAGACTCCTTCCCCCTTCCCAACTACGAATAAGATCGAGAGGAGCCCGAAAGAAAGCCCCCCAACCAAGAACGGAAACGGAAGCCTTTCTATTCATTTATTCATTCCCCATTCTCTCTTAAATAAAGCTCGCCCTCGAGCTTAAATTTTAATATAAATAAAGGGCAGGTCGGCCGGGTCTTTCCCTGTTGTTCTGTTTCCGCCACGAGAAAGACGCACGGAAGAGGTATGCCCAGCCCGCTTAGGTTGCTTGCAATGAGAGTTTCTGTTGTCTCGGTAGGGAACTGTATGATCTTTTCCCCTATTGTATTGAATCAATAAAATAAAAAAAGAGGTCAGTGCTACGGCCCCCTATTGTTTGATCCAATATTGACCGGGGACGAGCCCCGACTTCCATAGGTCCTTGGTTTGACCTCCCGTAGTGGTCCTTGCTTTTCTTTTAATAAAGCTCCGCGGGGCCAATTTCTCGTACTTGCGTGATGTGTCCCCCTTTCGTCGAGTGCCCCGCCCGGTTCACTGGGCTGTTGGCCTACCAAGCACTTGCCCGCTGCTCTTGCCGCCCGCTTGACGGGCGGAGCGCTCGTTATCCTGACTCTCTGCTGGGGCCCACTATTGCTCGAGCCATAAGCTATGGCAGCTCCAGCTCGCAACCACGGGACGGGGGCCCGCCATGCGAGGCCAGAGTGGGCTCAGCGGTCAGCCCCCATTCGAATTACGTTAGGGGGTCTTTCGCTTTTGCCAGATCTAGAGAGATACTACGAGTCCTCCGTCCCAGATTCTATCGCCGCGGCCATCTGGTTCACCGGTACTACCAAAAAGTCTCATGCTTACGTTACTGTTATTGATGGTTTAATTATCTTGGACCACGAAGACCCCGGTCGTGCTTCTGGTTTCCATTCCCATCATCATATTGATGGTAAATCTCCTCGTGCTCCGCCATAAGAACTTGGAGTCCGTATCATAGTGAAGGTAAGGTAACGCTGTGATTCTTGCTCAAAAAACAGACCGAACGCGTTCGAGTTATTGGCTCGTCCGACCCGGCAGCATTCATGAGTCGCTCGTTCAACTGTCCCTCGGAGACATGGTCGAGAAGTACCATGCATCCCCCCGTCCTTTATTTATCTCGGTCCCACCCAGCAAGATAGGGCTCAGCCAAAAAACGTGAACGACCCTCCGCGAGCCTTATTTTTTTAGTAAAGTCAAGCTTTGGCTCTCTAATAAAGAAATGGATCAAAAAAAGGGGAGACTTCTGCAACGGGCTATGCCACCCAAACCAACTGAGGGAAGTCGCATCCGTCCCATCGCAAGCACCTACAATGTCATGATCACATTGGTTTACCCTTTTTTATTTGGTAGTTCAACGGACGGTCGCCCCTCCAACAAGAAAAGGTATAAATATGGAAACTTCTCTGCCATTTGAATCGGAGAATTTATGGAGGAAATCGGGTTTTAAATTTCCAGAAACCACACGATTATATAGCCAAAGGGAATAGGCCGCGCCTAAAATCATCCCAAGCGCTGATAATGTGGCTACTAAGCTATTTCTTTGGAAAGCTCCTACTGAGATGAGAAATTCCCCGATAAAGCTGCTAGTACCAGGTGAACTCATATTGGCCAAAGTAGAAGAGAAGAAAATGGTAGAGAGATTCGGCATGGTGCTCACTAAACCTCCGTAATATCTAACAAGTCGAGTCTTATGTCGGTCATATAGAACACCAACACATAGAAAAAGGGCTGAAGGAACCAGTCCATGACTTAACATCGGTAGAATGCTACCTCCAATTCCCTGTATGTTCGATAGAGCCAAAGATTCCCCCCCACTGATCAGAGTACGCCGATTACCCCCCGAACCGTACAAGATATTTACCATCTATCATACGGCTTTCTAACTTCACTTCTTTTTCTGGTCGTTCCGTTCTGTCGATCGATGGTAGTATAAGAGATCTGTAACCCCCCAAAGTGATTTACATAATGGTTCCTGCTTCCTACCCATAGTTAGTATGTATCCCCCCCCGTCATACTACAGTATCACATCGTAGACCCCCACCCCAACTCTATCTTCCTTATCAGTGAACCGGAACATAGTGCATAGGTACTCTTCAATGCAGCGGGGACGAGACGACGTGATATAATACGATCACGTACAGAAGCCCTTCGGCTCGGTGGAACTTCTCGTGACTGCCTTTATGAGGTCCTATCGGGTCGGGATAGGTAGGCCCGACGCCTTTCCCTTCCCCCGACCGAGCAGTAGTTCCCCACGGCTGACAAATAGGAGTTTAGGCCGTAAAAGAAAGGCACCGGCCCCCCCCCACCACTGGGATTTAGCTTTCCTTATCTACGTGCGCACTGCGTCAGCACTGGCGACAAAGAGGTTGGCTTTACTGAAGTGAAGAAGAAGGGGCGGGCCCTCCGAGTGTCATATTTTGGCCGAGTTTACCGTACTTCCGGCCCTTATGTTACGCGATTTTGTTACGTTCCACCGCTGTTACGCCAGAAAGAAAAGGTTCCACACGAGCTCTCGTTCTGCGGCGTGATGGCAGGACCGATAGGAGATTGGCGCCGGGTGTAGATAGGGTCAAATCTGCAGGGGTTATGAAAATACATAGGCCCCTTCTCTTTTGGATGAATGGGGTGGTTTAGAAGGCGCTTTCCGATTTACGGTCCCTCGGAGCGAAGGGTTGGCAGGTAGTATGGGCCCTCTGACTTCCAGCTATGTGCTGTGCGGCTCCCGCGAAGCGAATGAAGGGAAGCTCCTCGAGCTTACCTTACGGGTGAGCTTACGCTTACTCTCAGCCTCTTTGATTGGTAGGCGGGCGGGCGGAGCCCCCTACTGGAGATTCCATTCATAAGGCTAATTATCTCTTGTTGTGACGCGGCCGACTACTAGAGGCTACTTTTAGCTTATATAGTGGCCCTTCTACTTTGGTGTAGTTGTAGTTTGTATTGGTACTGAATGAATATATGCGAGCAGTATAAGCCCTTTTCCGACCTGGGAAAAGCAGCGAACTCTATAAGCTAGGGCCTTTGTTCTTGGATACGAAGACTATTCCGTTATCAGCGGAAAGCCGCCTTAGAGATTGAACGTCGACTTATCTTATTACCTCTAAAACAGCGCTGATAGCTTGTAGTGAACAGCCCACTTATGAAAGCAAGCGAAAGCAGCCTTTGGTACTTAAGTAGTTGACGGTTTGGAAGCCTTGCAACTATGATAGAAAGCCGTTTGCCACCCGGGGCGCCTTCGCTTTTCTTTTGAATCAAAATAGGTCGCGACTCTTTTAGTCGGTCGGGGGAAGCTAGCGCTTATACGAGTACGAGAGCTCCGCTTCCTCGTCTTGCTTCTGGCAAAGCTTTGACTTTGCTTACTTCTCTCGCGCTTGCTTGCGAGAAGGCTTGGAGTCCCTTTCGCGAGGTCCAAAAAAGCTTCCGAAAAAAGGGAAAGATCTGATCCAAGAGAAATCCCGCATATGGGGCGCAGCTGATATGCGGCTAGGGCTAGGCGATCATATCATGCCATAAAAGACTTCTATATGTATAGAGAGATAGAATAGATGTTCATGGATAGATAGACATTCCATTGATTCTGAGTTTTGGGGCTCGTCGATCCAAATGAATCATTCTTCTGCTCTCTCTTCGCCCCCCCCCGCCCCGAAACTGACGCACAGGGCCCATTCGCTTCGCGCGCGGGAAGGCGACGGTGCGGAGCGGTTCATGAGACCGCGGCGGTGTGGAGCAGCCGCGACACTTCGTGTCGCCTTACCTTAGCTGGATCTCGCTGGTGCCACCTAAACGGTAGGTAGGCGGCGGATGTGTGACGTTTGGAGTTGTCGTTCGTGCACCTGTCCCCAATGGAAGAATGAGTGATCCGTTCCCCTGCAGATCATGGCCTTACCACTCGGTCCCCGATGGCCAGCGGGGGATTCGGTATAGCAGCTCACGTTCATTTGCGCTGCGCGTTCCCGCTGGACTGGACACGTGTTAGCTGTAGGAAGTATGGTTCCGAAAGCACCTTCGGTTCGCCAGTTCAGGCTCAACTCCTCGCTTTACGTTAGCGGACCTACAGGTCGGGCCGGGGCTCTGCGCTCTTTCTTTCTGTGTGGGACGATGCCGGGGAGAGAAGGGAATGCGTCGAAGCGGCGAACAACAACAAATTTTGGCTCCATGAGATGAGCCCAGTGCATTGGACCGATGGATAAGAGAACTGAGCTGGCCCAAAAAGCGCTTAGGCGCTCTACGTACGATGTAGACTCCATCAGATACATATCGATTTCTTTCTGATAAAAAGAAATAGATAGTTGTCTAGATAGAAATAGGGGATTTCCCCTTATTATTGATAGATTCCCTCTCTATCCATTCCTACTCTTTTGATCAGATCAGCAGGCTTCTATCAATCGATTTGAAAATCGCACGTTCATCTCGCTTTTCGTTCATTTTCGCCACGCCAACATAGCCATCCAAATAAGAAGTAGGCGAAGCAGCTAGAAGCTGACGCTTCTAGCCCTTTCATTATTCTTATTCACGAATGAATTGGGAAAGCCAACAGAAAGATTCGATTCTGACTTCGTGGAGCCGGTGCTGCTGTTGCCTGCGCGTAGGGCCGTCTTCCACTCCCGTCCCGGGGCGCGGAGGGGCTTTTGTTTTTGGAACAGACGGCAGTCTTTTGCTGACGCCTCGAATCAAGCTTTTATTGCGACATGCTATGTTTTCTCCCCTATTGCTAGTAGGTTGATGGGTCGCACGCCCGGCACACATGTTTTGGCCTTGTGTGTCCATAACTCAAAATAGGTGACCTAACGGCCGCCGCCCGACTAAACATACCAATAGTCACCAGATTCATATGGGCTACTGAGGAGTAAGCAATGATCTTCTTAAGATCGATCTGTCTTGAAGTGGTCAAGGAAGTATATATTATAGCAATCGCGCTTGGAGTATAAATG